TTACTAGAAATAACTTTTACACGCCTTCCCGGGTGTCCATAAAGATTCGTGGTTCTCGTGAGTGGGCAACTCTTCTTTGGGCCCTTGGGCTGTGTGCGGGGGGAATCTTCTTTTTTAACAAGGGCTTAGCCTCTTATTTCGGCGACGAATATCTAGTTTACGTTCCTCAAGGTATTTTTCTTGTTTTTTACGGAACTCTGGCGTTGATTCTGTCCGGATTCTTTCTGGCGAGCGTTCTGTGGGACGTAGGATCAGGAACTTGCACGATGGACAGAAACCGTGACTTGTGTAGATTGTTGCGATTAAACTTTCCTGGCAAATATCGCTTTTTCGAGATGACATTTCTTCCTTCCGGAGTCCAAAGCGTTAACTTGGATGTACAATCAGGACTTTTCCCGAGGCGAGTCTTGGCTTTGACTATAAGCTCTAACAGCATTCCCCTTAACTCAAATCAAGAGCTAGTGAAGATAACCACCATGGAGACACTAGCGCTAGCTTTAGCAAAATGGTTAGACGTGGGTTTTGAATGGCGAGAGTCAGGCTAGTTTCACTGAACAAAGAGATTCCAAAATGTGGACAGAAGTCTCCCGTCTTGCGTTTGTCCCAAAGCAACGACCTCACTAAAATTAAGAAGTGACCGGTTTTAACTATGTTAAAATGATGAACGTAGTCCATTCAAGCTCTGGAGCTAAGTTTGGTGTGAGGCCCTAGACGATTCCATAACGTTATGTCAGGAGGATCCACAGGAGAGCGACCATTCTCAGAAATCATCACTAGTACTAGATACTGGATTATTCACAGTGTCACTATTCCATCGCTATTTTTGTCTGGCTGGATTTTTATCAGAACGGGACTGGCGTACGACTTGTTCGGCACCCCTCGCTCCACTGACTATTTCTTACCAGAAAGACAACAAGTTCCCCTAGTAAACGATAGATTTAGTGCAAAACAGGAACTAGAGGATTTAACTAGAGATCTTTAGAAGATCCCCAGTCGACTCATAGAAAACCACTAATAGTGCAAGAGCTTTCTACCTGTGTGGGTTATTACATTTAAGCGATACATCTCAATGGTTAACGGATCTACCACTCCAGCTAAAAATCTTCCTATCTCTTATCCAATCATAACGGTCCGATGGCTGGCAGTACACGCTTTAGCTATTCCTACCGTATTCTTTTTTGGTGCTCTCACCGCCATGCAGTTTATTCAGAGATAGTCAAGTAGCCGTCCATATAGAAGGTGACAGTAGTGTTTTATTTGTTATTGTACTGAAAAGTTCTATTTAACCTATGAAAGAGAGCATTTTGTTTGGTATTGTAATTGGCATGTCTAGCGTTTCGTTAGCTGGGCTATTAGCTACAGCTTTAGCTCAGTACGTTCGTGGGAAACAACTGCAGACAGCATACGAGCAACCAGAAAGGCCCAATGCTTCCCCCTAGTACGCGAACGTAAGGTGTATCTTTGCATATCTTGTTTATCTAGCAGCTATCTTTCATTTAATCCTCGTGTTCCTCAAACGGATCTTTTAAATATGCCGAACCTGGTCCAAAAGCGGCGTAGCCGGCATATAAAACAACCCCTAAAAGAGTTCCACAGGTAAAACACACTAAGATTTTAGTTGTATCCATCCTCCAATTTTCAGGCATTGAAGCGACGATTCATATCTTAACTCAGAGTGTAGTGCTGTAAATAGACCAGCTTCTTCCTTAACGACCTCATTTATATATGGCCAAGAGCACGCGTCTAACGGAAATTTTAAAATCCTTCAATTTTAATCAGGCCGCGGGAGAAGTAGAGCCTGGATGGGGGCCTGCCCCTTTAATGCTAGTACTGATTTTGTTGTTTGTGGTGTTTTTGTTTATTCTGCTGCAAATCTACAACTCAACTCTATTGCTAGACGGTGTGGAAGTAGAGTGGAAAACCATTTAGTTCTAGTTTCCTTAGGATTTAGCATGAGACTGTAAAGGGCAATGGAGAGCCGACCAAAGAAAAGGGTGAGAAGGACATAGAAATCGATCTTTGTTGATATATGGCAACAACAAAATCTAGACGAAGAAGACTTCGTTTCGGCGGGGGAGAAGTCGAAACTTTGGGAGACGGAATCGCTCGCGTAAAAGGCATCAAAAACGTTCAGGCTGGGGAAATAGTCATTTTTCAAGATGGGACCAGAGGCCTGGCCTTAAATCTTGAAGAAAACAATGTAGGAGTGGTTCTTCTAGGAACTTCTTATAGGTTATCCCAAGGCAGCAAAGTCTTTTGCACCGCGGAGATTGCTCGAGTACCGGTAGGAGAAGACCTTCTTGGTCGAGTCGTCAACCCTCTCGGCAAACCTATAGATGGTCAAGCTGACTATAGAAGTGCGGGCATGAGTGAAAAAAGACTACTACTAAGACGCATCGAGTCGTCTGCGCCTGGAATTGTAGTTAGAAGATCGGTCGAGCAACCGATGCAAACTGGCGTAATCGCAATAGACTCCATGATACCTGTAGGTAGGGGGCAGAGAGAATTAATTATTGGTGACAGACAAACCGGAAAAACGTCGATAGCCCTGGACGCCATTATTAATCAAGTTGGCTCGAAAGTGATTTGTGTGTATGTAGCGGTAGGTCAAAGAGCATACACAGTGGGGCAAATTAAAGAAGCTCTAGAAACTACCGGAGCGCTTGCTCAAACAGTCATTGTAGCAGCGTGCGCCAACGAGTCTGCGGCTCTGCAGTACATCTCACCTTACGTTGGAGCTACTGTAGCAGAGCATTTTATGTATGAGGGTTGTGATACACTAGTTATTTACGATGATTTATCAAAGCAAGCCCAGGCCTATAGAGAGATATCTTTAATATTGCGTCGTCCGCCGGGACGAGAGGCCTACCCTGGGGACGTTTTCTATTTACATTCTCGCTTGTTAGAAAGAGCTGCGAAACTTGGAGCAGCGGCTGGAGGAGGCAGCATGACGGCATTGCCTATTGTCGAAACTCAGGCCGGAGACGTCTCAGCTTATATTCCAACTAATGTGATCAGCATTACGGATGGTCAAATCTTCTTGTCCAAAGACTTATTTAACGCGGGTGTCCGTCCAGCTATTGACGTTGGCCTGTCTGTCTCTCGCGTAGGGTCAGCAGCACAAATCAAAGCCTTGAAACAGGTAGCAGGAAAATTAAAGCTAGAATTAGCGCAGTTTGCTGAGCTGCAAGCCTTTTCGAAATTTGCCTCTGAACTAGACAATGTAACGAAGTTTCGACTGGACCGTGGAATGCGGCTTCGCGAAATGTTGAAACAGCCAAGGACAGCTCCTATACCTGTCGAAGAGCAGATAGCTATTATCTATGCAGGCACTAATGGCTATTTGGACGATTTATCTCTCGATCAAGTCGGTCCTTATCTAAAAGATTACAGAGAACGGGTTAGGCAAGCCTCTACATCTGATAAACGTCCGTACATCGACACGGTTCGAACTACCAAGGTCTTAGATGATGGCCTTCAAAGACTTTTGGCCGAGACGGCGCAAGAGGTATTGAAAAATTACGTGCGTAAATAAAAAATGAATGACTAACGAATAAAAAGCTTTTATATTGGAGACAGTAAGCGCGAAGCCATGGCGCTATCTTTCCGAGCTAGTTCCTAATCATTCCGTTCCGGTGCTGCTTCAGCCAATTCTCGGCTTTTGTGTAGTTTCCTGGAACTAGTTTTATAGCTCTTTTCCAAAAAACAGACGCTAATTCAAACCATTCGTTGGCTAATAGATAATGTCCCCGATCGCTGCACTCTGTGCCCAAATAGTGACATAACACAGCCACATTATTCCATGCCTGGGGTAAAAGGCCATTAATGGCAAGAGCTGCCTTGAAGTATTTCATGGCTTTTTTGTAGGCACCATTATTTTGCAAAATAAGTCCTATGTTGTACCATATGTAACTCCTTTGAATAGGGTCTTCCTCTTCGCAAATAGCGTTATAATAGTTCTGAAGCGCCTCCAAGTAAGAGCCTCGAGTTTGGGCTTCCATGGCAGTCCTATAGTAAAAGAAAGATTTTTTGGCCTCGCTACTCGTTGGCAGGGAACCCAGCAAAACATCTGCTAAAGACACGAAAGTCTTGTCTATAAAATTGTCACTCCCAAGCATCAGTTCGCCTTTTTCCAAACACCTTGCCTAAACATCCATTACATTGTTGCACCTGATAGAAGTTATTGTTATTTTAAGAATGGGTTGGCAAACAAAAGAGAAAGAGCCACAACCAAACCATAAATAGTTAAGGACTCCATAAACGCTAGCCCCAATAAAAGTACACCTCGTACTCTACCTTCCGTCTCCGGCTGACGAGCAATCCCGGCTAAGGCATCACCAGCAGCAGAACCTTGGCCAATACCAGGACCTATTGCCCCCAACCCAACAGCAAACCCTGCAGCCAGAGCCGAGGCTGCTGCTACTAATTCCGTTGATCCATTAACCATAGTTTAGTGCTTGAACATTAGAATACTGGGTCTCAATAAACCACCACTTAAGCAATGAACCGGTTTTATTCCTGGGCTTCTTCTATGTAGCCGGCAGCCAGAGTGGTAAAGATTACTGCCTGCACGCTTCCGGCGAATACTCCCAGTGCAATGATCGGCAAAGGAATGATCAGAGGCACCAACAGTGAAAAGACTGCCACAGTCAAGTCATCTGCCAACACGTTCCCAAAAAGTCGGAAACTTAAGGAAAGTGGCTTGGCAAAATCCTCGAGCAAATTAATAGGTAACAAAATAGGTGTCGGCTTAATGTAACGTCTAAATGCCCCTAGACCTTTGCGTCGTATTCCAGCGTAGAAGTAAGCAATCGACACCATCAAGGCCAGCGCAACGGTTACATTGATGTCCGTACTAGGAGAAACAAACTCAGCACCCGGCAAAGTAATTAATTTTAAAGGCAAAATAATGTTCCAGTTCCAGAGAAGAATTTGAATGTAGACAATGATGAAAAACGGTCTCCAGGGGCGTACATATTTTCTTCCCAAACAAGAGACCAAAATATTGTTAACAGTTTTGAAAGAAATTTGAAAAGGTGACCACAGAGTTTCCAGAGCATTCAAAAAGCCTTTTCCTCCAACCCTGGCCAATCCAGTCAAAACAAGCAAAGGAGCTATGGTAATTAAAATCGACAAAATTACCGTTCCGTGCAATTTGAGCCCTGAAATGAACCAGTAGTACTGACCCCCCACTGCTATCCCTTCAGATATAAGTTGGTTCAAAAGCATATCTTTTATAAGCGCGTGTTTAGCTTACGAATTAACCACTATAGTGACTTTAAACTTAGAGAGAACCGACGTAATAGCGAACTAATTTGCCTCGAAGAATAGCAGTACTAAGAATTTGAAGCACTGTTTTCACCGAAAGACTACTGTCGTCGTTGGCAGGCACCGGCATGTGTATGGAGTTCACATGGCTCGCGGAATCTGTTATACCCACGAGAATTCGTCTCAGTTTGATACTTTCTAGGATAGCCTGCTTTTCGTGTTCCGGATCCACAATAATAATTATGTTGGGGACAGAGTGCAGCCCAACCAGACCGCTCATCTCTAAACTCAGTTTTGTGTATCTCCTTTCTAAAGAAAGAACGAGTCCCTTTGGTAAAGCCTTGAGAGAATCCCGCTTTTGCAGCCAGAGAAACACCCGGTTAAACCATGATAGAAGCCTGACTCGCCCGCGCAAAAACGTCCAGTTGGTCAATAAACCGCTTCTCCAAACTTGATTCACATAAAAGGAGCCACAGCAGACAGCTGCTCTTTTAGTCCAGGGAGAGGCAACTGCCTTTGTCCCAACAAACAGAAACTTGTGGCCTCTCTTGGCCATTTTGAACAAATAAGTATATGCCGTTGACAACAGTTTAGCTGTTTGGACAAGGTCGATTAAGTAATGGCTTCTCACTACAGCGCGCGTGAAGAATGCAATGCGTGGGTGCCACTTTGATTTACTGTGCCCCAAATACACCTTGTTTTTTATTAAAGACTCTAAACTGACTAAAGACATCTTTAAAATGAAAAGAAGACTTCCAACCTTCTCTACGCACGCTTGTTTCTGGACTCACTCGCGACCCAGTCCCCACAGGAATTAGCTGGCCCAAGATAACTCTCGCTTTTAAGTCAGTGCACCAGTCGGCACTAGATCGAACGGATGTTTGTGCCAGAACTCTGACTGTCTCTTGGAAACTTGAAGCTGACAAAAATCCAGTATTTAAAAGAATGCATTTGGAGATACCTAGAACTAATGGCTTGTAAAAACAATGCTGATAACCATGATTAATGGCCGCCGTGTTCATAATATGAGCTAATCCCAAGGGAAGAATATCCCCTACATTACAATGAAGCTGTCCGGGCGCCCAGACTCGAACACATGAAGCCATGCGCCTAGCAATTAACTCAAAGTGAACGGTAGGTAAACTAATGCCTTGGAATCTATACTGCTCAAATAAAGACCTTGAAACAAGTTGTTGAGCCACTAATAGAGCTAGTTTACTAGCAATGAAAACGCCGTGGAAGACAAAGTGATGATCGTAAATTCGACGGATAAAAGCATTGGTTGAAACAACACCTGTGTGTGCCGGTTGACCTCCGTAGCACACGGTAAAGATTTTCGAGCGCCTCGCAGTCTGGTTGGATATATACAGAGTCCTCGGCTGCCAGCCTACTGACAAGAACCGTGGCGCGGGAGCTGAAAGCAGGTACGTCTGGCCACAGGAACGCGTCTTTACGTGCTCCACGGATTGCAAGGCTTGGGACTGTCTAGATAGCACGCTTTCGTCGTGCCCATGCCAGTAAGAGCCAATTAACCCGCTAGTGTCAGCCAAGCACATGTTGTCCCCAGGCTCTCGAATTTCTAAAATGCCTTCTATAGTCTGAATACCCAAAATAATGTCGCGGGCCGAGCCAAGGCTCTGTTTAGTCATATATTGAAACATCTGCAAAGTTTGGGCCCAAGGAAGCCAATCAGGACAGGGAGGGTTGTTACCGTACAATAACTTGTTTTTTTGCAGCTCAATAAGAAAGTTCACATGTCCCCGCATTCGTGGAGCCCGACCTACTTTTCTAGGTTCCTTGTAAGATAGAGAACTCAAGGTGGTCACCGGCTCGCCTGGCCACCGAAACACACTCGAGGCTCTGTCTAGCAAGAACCCAGTGACTTTCCTGACTTCTCTGGTCACACCGGATAAGACGCAACTTGACTTGTAGTGATTACTAACTGCAGCGCTCAGGATTTTAAAAGATTTATAAGATTGACATTTTAATTTTTTTAGTCGCCCGAGGAAGAGCAGCTGGGAAGGCAAGACGCTAACCACGCTTTGAGCATCCTTAAGAAAGAGACTAGAAGTACGCTCATTTAGCCTCACAAAGTTTCTGTCATACGAGGTGAGACGCGTCAATACACGGCATCCCCAGGCTATCACGACCCTGTCAGTGTAAAAATGGGAAAAAGTGTGCAATAAGTTACTTGCCAGCGCGTCCTCATGTTCTATAGCGCTGCTGCTAGCTTCTACTTTGGCGCGAGAGTTAGGAAGAAAAAAATAGTCAACATTTAATTTTGAACAGGCGTCGTCTTGAACAGAAGACATAGAAAACATGCAGCCCAACCACTGGTTAAATTGATGTCCCGCCAGCACGGGATTCCATAGTTGTGTGCGCACGCTGTTTAATTTAGAAGCTTTACTTAAATGGCTGGATTCGCAGATGGATAGATTTCCGGGATGACCAAAAACCATTCGTCCAGAGAAAGTGAAGACCGAAGACGCATCTTTAGTTTTCCACGTCCAGCTCAAGTCATTTTGATCCGCACTTCTAATCGCCATTAAGTTGCGAAACGCTTCGAAAGAAAACATGCTGTTAAACCGAGGCCTTACGTTCAAAAAACTCAGAAACCATTTAATCCTATTCTGGCTTGTTGCAGAGCCTGAAAAAAGCAGACAACCAAGCCCGGGATCTGCATTAAGATATTGGTTACGGCGATGATCCGAATCTAATGCTGCCCATTCTCCTTTTACAGAGAGTAGGCCAGTAAAAAAATCTATAACAAACATCCTATAGCTTTTAACGTTTGACACTTGAGGTATAGCGTTAAAGGCTGTCGCGGACCTGAGTCCTTTCTCGAAGCTTTCTAGAGAAACTAGTTTCTGAAAAGCCAAGGAGCTGGGCCGACCAAAGCCACTAACGTGAGACTTAAGACATAAACCGAACGAGCCGGGGAAACTGGAAACTAAACTGGTCTTAGTCTGTCCTAAACTAGGGTTAATTAAAAGAGGTTGCCAGCCTGTTTGTTTTCTGTGAGCTAGTGTAAAGTGCATTTCCGGAACCTTTAGCTCCCCCGCCGACGTTGAGAAGGCGCTTTCTATGTTAGCCCATTTTTTCCAGTCGCCGTGCCTTATAAAAGACCGAAGAGGCGGACTCGCGCAAACCCACGCAGATGTCTGAAGAGATGTGTGTTCAGTGAAATGGCTGCTTAGGCCGGGTTGATACAAGATAGACAACAAAGCTTTCTCTGTAGATAACATTAACTTAGAACTTAAGTCTTTCAGACCCACGTAGCTTGTGGCGGCTAATGAGTGACGAGTGGGTAGTCCGGATTGCCTTCCTATAGCCACCTGATCTAAAGTGTGCAGACAGTTTAAATGACTCAAGCGCGTTTTCTGCCGCACTCCGCGCATTCCATTCGGGCCCACCTGCACAAAACACATCATGCGATGCAACGTATTCTCCGGACGAAAAAGATGAGAAGAAACACTTGCCTGAGTTTTATGCTTTTGGGGCGTAAACAGGTCGTTGGAACTGCCGTAAGACTCGAATACTCCGCCCGTGTGAAATGTGCGTAACACGAGCTGCGTTCCAGGTTCCCCCACAGCCTGACCCGCTAAGGTCCCGACCGACTCTCCCAACCTAATTTTTTGCCCGGAACTTCGGTCTAAACCGTAGCATCTTTGACAGACTAGTCCGTCACACGAAAAAGGAGACAAAAACTTTAAACGATGAATCTTTTTCTGTATCAAGAACTGGAGCGCGTGGCTGTTGATAACTTCTCCCTTGGATACGACTACAGCTTGGGTTCCTGGTAAACACAAGTCTTCGCTAGTGTAGCGACCTTCTATAGACAGAGCATCATACACTTGCAATTGGCCTGTTACGGATACATTGATACCCACAGGCTGTTCTATGGGCACGGGGCTAGTGCACTGGCGTTCTCTAATAGTTAATTTCTGTGTAGCCTCTACCATTTTTCGTGTCAAGTGTCCCGACTCGGCGGTTCTAAGAGCAGTGTCGATTATTCCTTTTCGAGCTCCATAACAAGACAAAAAATATTCATGAACCCTTAAACCATAACCTAATCCCTCAGTAATGGGCAAACTGCAAAGCTGCCCCTGTGAATTGGATACGAAACCTCGAAAGCCTACCAGTTGTCGAACCTGTGACCAATTTCCCCTTGCTCCAGTGCTGGCCAAAAGGTAAAGAGGATTGGGAACGGGGATTAGTGGAGAAAAACTTCTCATGAAAAAATTAAAGGAAGAGCAGGCACGATTTGTGGAAAGGCCCCCAGAGGAACTCCGCATTCCAGGCCCCGAGCTATATCCTTCCAAGCCGCCAGGCAACAGGTACCGAATATGTGACTGGCGTGTTTTCGTAAGCGGCAGAACGTAATTGAAGCCCTTAAAGTCTTCTAGATTTAAAGAGATGCCCAGTCGAGAGCCATAGTCGAACCCTAAGTTCATAAGTTCTTGCAAAAAATACGAAGCACTTTTAATCTTGGCGTGCCAAAAAAACTTTTTCACTGCCGCTGCACAGCGTGACTTATCCAAGGGCACATTGATTAGTACCTGCATGGTAACTCTTTTGAAAGAAAATCCTGGCTATATTTGCCTGAAAGGTCTATTTAATTCACTACCTTCCAATAGAGTTATCAGGCTTAACATTAATCTTCCTACTGTGGACACCACAAAGTGGAAGGAGGGGTTCTTTAGAGACAGGCTGTGTCTAAACCATACCATGGACTGTCTATTCAGAAGATTAGCGTCCAAGCTAGTCCAGAGGTCATCCACAGAGGCGAAATAATGATGGTTAGAGGCATGAACGTAAGGGGCATCACTTCGAAGCACATGAAGCCCCGTTATCATGTCTTGGGACGGGCTAAGCACTAACTTTCCGTTAGAAATGGAGAAGGATTGATGGTAGGTGTAGAGACGGGACTTAGCTTCTCGTCTGGCTTGCTTACTTAAAGGAAGAAAAATGCCCATCTGGTCGCCATCAAAATCAGCGTTAAACCCGCTACAGGCCAAGGGGAAAAATTTTATCACTTGTCCCTCGTCCACACGGGGAATAAACGCCTGAATATTCATTCTATGAAGAGTAGGAGCTCGATTAAGATAGATGTAAGAGGAGCTACAAAAATGCTGTAACCACTCACGAAAGTTTCGGGTATGCTGATATTTGCCTTGTGCACTGTCAAACTGTGCTGCATCGGACCATCGACTTTCTCTGCTGAGCCTGCTCGATACGAAAGGGTGAAACATTTCAGCCACCACTTCAAAAGGCAGGCCACACGTACCGAAAGATAGATGAGGGGCCCCTACCACCACAGACCTCCCCGAAAAGTCTACTCTTTTGCCTAATAAATTTTGCCTAAACAAGCCACGTTTCCCTTGAAGGATTGTGACTAAAGAAGTTCGTTTCGGCGCGGGGCTGACGTTGACTAAACGCGCCATTTCTTCTAAATTTCCAGGGGTAGGAACATGAAGCAAGTTATCAATGCAGCACTGAGCATTGGCCGCTTGAACGGCGTACAAAATCTTAGCAGATTCAGGAAAAAGTGGTTTTACCACTTTTTCAGATTCAGAGTAATAAGTTCTATAGTGAAGCAATCGATTATTGCGCATGAGGACAGTTCGATAGAGATCATTTAGTTCGGAAAAGGTCCATTGGTTTTTAATTCTTAGGAATGGGCGTAGTCGTGGTGGTAGCACTGGTAACGTCTGCAAGATCATCCAAGATAACTGGGCGGAACCTACTATGAAAAAGTGTAAATTTTTTACGCGACTTAAAGTAGTTTGGCGCTTGCTGGGCGTTTCTCTGGTGAGCAGGGCGTCTCGCAATTCTTTATAGTCATGAATCAGATGGGACTGCCCTTCTTTTAGCAAAAAATATAAATGCCGGCCTCCGAAAAGACTCAGCTCTAGCTCTGTGGACTTAGTTCTATGTGTATAGCTAGTAAAGTCCGTAAAAAATATAAGCCGCTTCAGCTGCTGGGCAGTGAGATTCAGAACGGATCTAATGTAGGTTAAGTATAGTATGTTGGTGGCAGGCTCTACCAGACAAATGGCCCCCATACGGTACCTTCTAACCCAAGGAGAAGTTACTTCAACTCCGCATACGGAACATAAGGTTGCCTGTCTCGACATCTCAGCGAATTCTTCGTAGATAAAAACTTTTTCACCGCTCAAGCTCACGTCCCGAGGGGGGCTGCACATGCAACTGTAGGCAGAGACTGGGCCAAAAATACGTTGACAAAAGAGGCCTCCTAACACTGGCTGGCCCGAATCATCTAGAAGTTTCGGATTGGTTACTTCTCGTAGCCAAAAAGTATAATCTTTAAAACCATAAGAAGCCCAGGCTTCTACAGTTTTTGGAGAAGCCAGTCCAATTTTTAAGTGAGAACGGGCCTCCATAAGACCTGCCATCTAATTCTTTTCCTGTTGACCCAGCTGTAACCTGAACAAACTAGGTAGAAGTTTCGATGCCCAGAGAATTTAAATGTTTAACTAAAACGTGCCAGCACTCGGGAAACCCCATTTCGGAGGAACGAGGATTTAGTTGGTCGAAAAAGATGGTCTCGTAGGCAATGTCCCGATACCCAGTGGCATCGGATTTCAACGTTAGCAAATCTCTCAATTCGTAGGCTGCCCCAAACGCCTCCATAGCCCAAGCTTCCATCTCTCCAAACCTTTGGCCACCCAGTTTCCATTTTCCTCTAACCGGTTGCTGCGTGATCTCGGCATACACTCCTTGCGATCGAGCGGTAATTTTGTCCTGAACCATGTGAGTCAATTTAAAAATGTAGGATAGTCCCAGCACTGATCCTCCGAATACAGCCCTGCTTGTTCGGCCGTCTCGGAGCAGGACTTTCCCAGGCACAAAAGGATTAAAGAGGGTCTTATAGTTGCTATATTCCTGTACGCTGTTTAGCTTGTGATAAAGAACATTTCGTTTATGTCTGATCTCATAGTCGTTCTCCGCGGACACATTGACTTTACACCTAGAGTCTGAAAAAAATCCTGTGAGACCAAACAGAGTCTCCAGAATTTGTCCTACATTCATCCTAGACGGCACACCTAAAGGACTCACCAAAATATCTGGAATAAGACCATCTGCCGTATAAGGAAAATCAGCCTGAGGCCAAATTGCAGAGACTACCCCTTTATTTCCATGGCGCCCACAAAGCTTATCGCCAGCTTCAATATGCCTGAACTTACCTAAGACACATCGAAACACGGGAAGATCATCCAGACCTAACTGCGCGTCCTTCACTAATAACAAAGCAAAATAGAGCAACGATCCGGAGAAAGACCGATCCCCTACAACAGAAGCATTAGAGAACATTAGTTTCGGGTCATAACCTAATAAAACAGTCAATAAGGCAGTTAGTGGCTTGCTTAGGAGAGACGGTGTTTCATACTGTGCAATAGAGCGATAGTTGAACCCGACTTTACCAATGATCGCCATTTCCCGTTCAACCAAAGATCCTAAAGGAGCTATTCCCACTTGATTCAACAAACAAAGATCTTTAAAATCCACACCAGGTAAAAAACTAGTTATCTCTTCGTGCTCTTCAAGCATGACGTCTTTCTGCGCCATGCTCACAGACGTCAGAGTACGCTCATATACTAATCGCTCATTGAGTAATATAGCGTCTTCATAGGTGTAGCCATACCAAGAGGCATAAGCCACAAACAGATTTTGCCCCAAACAAAGCTCTCCTTCATGCACCCCTTGGTTCTGGGCCAGAAGTTGGCCAGGAAAAACTCTCTCGCCCTCCCAAACCACTGGATAGTAGTGGCGAATTTGCTTCTGGTTGCTGATAGTAAATGGAAACAAATACCGCAGCTCCCGATTGAAGCTGTCTCGCATGTAAATAGCATTCTGCGTCACACAAGTAACCACCCCTTCCGTTAAACTGTGTAAGCCATTTCCGTTTAAGCTAGAAAGAAGTGTGTCCATACCGGTACTAACCACACTTTTTTGAGCCGAAAGAAGTGATACGGCCTGGCGTTGCATGTTAGCTCCCATTAAACATCGTGTTGGATCATCGTGCCACAAGAACGGAATAAGATTTACTTGTGGAGCCAGAAAACTAGTTGAGTCAGGACAAAAAAGGCTCACCTTGGTGATCTCCCGAGTTTTGAATTCGTTTCGCTCTTGCACCACAGCTCGTGGTAAAACTGAAACTTCCGAACGCCGCCATATTAGTGGATGAATAGAAACGGGAGTTTCTTCTAACTCTATCGTATTCACAAGAGCCACTCGGTCCGTATGACAAGAGCCGCGAGGAGCTAGCCTTACAATGGTTTTGAGCTCGCCTCCCTGACTTCCCCGCGCTAAGGACGCGTATTGGTTAACGGTGCCCGCGTTTTCGCCATCGATGGTATATAAAGAGCATAATTTCCCGAAGGAACTAGGAGCTACGTCTCTCAATAGGGCGGTTGGGCTAGACCCTCCGAGAGCTTTCGAGCTGAGCTTATGCAAGTGTACATACTCGGCCAAGACATTGGTTTGATCTAAATACTGTGATAAAGGGTTGACGGTAAGAATCTCATAAATTCCATCCATTACCTTTTGGTTCATGGTTTTAAAGGCTTTAGTTAAACTTTCAGGAAGTTCCTCGTCTGTGTCGCAGGTGGTTCGGGAACCTGATGGATCTGGTTCAGAGACTAGCAAGTCCCCCGTGCTGAAAACCTGGCTCAAGACAGACTGGATACACTCTAACAAAGCAAAGTTCCAAGTGGAAACGATTCGATGGCCCATGTGGTCCGTATTGATGGAGGAACGGCCCCCCACTATGCTATCAAAAAAAACATCCAAAACATGTAGCAAGTCGTACTTGGAGCAGTAGAGTGCTGTACTATTTTTATCCGAGCTAAGTCGACTCTGGATTTGATTGGTAGGCTGAGCGGGTAAGGTGGCTTTAAGCGGAATGGCTTGACCTCTGACGCCTTTCGACCTTGAGCGGCTAGCCCGTGTGGTTAAGGAGCCCCGAAAAGGGTAAACAAAGCTATTAGGGCTGAAAATACAATGAACAAAGTAGTGCGCATATTTAGAGTGATAGGCGATTTGGTTTACATGGATGCCTTGCAGCCTTAGAAACTCCGAAAGGCCAAGCTGGCATCGTTGCAATTTTTGAGTGCTTTTATTCAAACTGGTTAACGCAACTCCAGTCCAAACAGTTCCTAAAGTATCTAGCAAGTCATAAAAGAAAACCATCTCACCTAAGCCTGGAAATTTCAAGCGTAAACGATGATTGTTCTCTAGATCTGTTTTATAGTCAAACCCCATTCGCTTCATAGACTTTAAAATAAAGGCTCTAGGAATATGGCTGTAGACGATAGACCCTGTCGATAACGGAAGTGGGAAACTACCCACACAGTCAGTCAAAGTACGAGAATGTTCAGTGAGTTCGTCGACAACCCTGACAGGTACAAAGACAGAAGCTAGCTGGCTTCGAGTAAGCCCCGCTGACTGACTGGGGTCCCATACGCTAGATGATTCCCAACAAACGCGTACATGGAAATTAGCTGGCATAAAACAAATATTCAATTCGCCGAATTGAAGCTGTGAGGGAAAAACATTAGCGAAACATTCCGATAAAGAGTCTTTAAACCAAAGATTGGGAAGATTATCGGACGTCTCATTCACTCTAGCATGTTTATACCACATTAGCTTGATGGTCCCACAGAGCTGGAAAGCAAGGAAAAGCTATGACTCCTCTTTTTTAGGCGCCTGAAATTCCCACATTTTTAAGGCTGTGGAAAAAACTTTCTCATAGCTCTGGCGTCTGTAAACGTTTATCTTCTGTCGTCTAGCTTCACGAGTAAAAGTTCTGTTGTTCGTGTGTTGTCTTAACGAGGAGTGTGTTAATGACTGGGTCCAGTCTGCTCCCATCCCGTGGGAATCGTTCAAGGATTGATAGTGACGTTTAATCATAGCCTTAATGTTTTTAGTATCCAATTTATTTTTCATGGACCAGAAAGCGAGCTCAGAGAAAGGTATGTGGTAAATACACTACTAGTTAACTTTTCTAGCTTTGTATCTTTAAGCCCAGACAGCCCGTAGCCAGCTATCTCCGCGAGCCCAGGGTTTTATAAATGTAAGAGTTAGCATGAAAATTCAAAACCATGTCTAAGACTGTTTGGTCATTAAGAGCGATCCCTTGCCTTTTCTGCTGGCTTTTGAATCGAGAGTAATAAATTCCTTTGGTGCGCAAAAACAAATTTAGAAGCTTAGTACGAGATTTCTTGGTAACGCGCTTTTTAAGCTTCAAAGCTACGTAAGCAGCCTGGCCTGCGTGGAGCCACTGCTGCCGGATGTTCCGACGCAGCCTGGACCTGGCCAAAACGAATCCGCGAGCTGTAGCTAAACGTTTCTTGTGTTTTTCTAACCTTGGAGTAGGAGACTTAACCATGGCTTAGAGTTAAATTAAAGCAGTCCAGCGTCTTTTAGGGTAAACCCTTCTGTTGTGGCGTCTATCCTTGAACAAGCGCAGCCTATATAAAACAACATTGATGTAATCATGGTAGGAGAGAGTGGGATTCGAACCCACGGAACCTGTTAAAGTTCTTCTGATTTCAAGTCAGACACGATCGACCACCTCCGCCATCTCTCCACAACGCCCGCCACCAAGGAGACAGACCTTAGTTTTTCACCAGCTGGCTTTTAAATTTCAGGTATTGAAGTACGGGACGCAAGCTGTTTGAGCTAAACTGAGAGCCTAGTTTGAGATACTTAAGAGTTTGGTTCATGTGGACAGAAATAGTTGTGCCGTGCATGGGTTGATAATTACCCAGAAAGGCCCTCCCGGCCGAAGATCGAGGATATCTAGACGCTATAGCAACTAAACGATAGGCTGGAGAATAGGTTCGGCCCAATCGTTGAAATCTGAGTTTGTGCATGCTAGAAACAGACAGATTAATTGTACTCGAGATATAATTATACGACATCTTGAATGGGACAGACAAAAAAGCCTTCGAAAGTTAAATGACCAGCGGACAGCGGGAATCGAACCCGCACCATCAGCTTGGAAGGCTGAGGTTCTACCACTAAACTACGCCCGCGACTTCCTGTCACTTTACAGCCTAGAGGATCTAAAGAATGCCTAAACTCAGCGCCTTGTCAATAGGCATCACAGCTCCCATAGCTAATAACAGAGATAACCAGAACCCGAAAACAAAAGTCAAAAGACCAACGGGACGTCGCCAAGGGTTTTGACGACTGTTTGCTTCTAGGAACGGTACTAAAATTAGGCCGGCTGGCACAGCAGCCATAGCTAGAACCCCCAGTAGCTTGTCTGGCAGCACTCGAAGCAGATTAAATGTTGGGAAAAAGTACCACTCCGGAAGAATTTCTAGTGGAGTCGCGAAAGGATCCGCTCGTTCGCCAATTTCAGAAGGCTCTAAAACTGCTAAACATACACATACTCCTAACGTGCCTAAGATAACAACAGGGAACATATAAAGCAGGTCATTAGGCCACGCAGGCTCCCCAAAACTGCTATACCCCATGCCTTTAGAAAGTTTGCGCAGAAACTTTACATCCGTGAAATCTGGTTGCTTGTTAAGTTTTTTCATAGACTCTTCGAGACATACTTCACTGAGTAGCAATCTGAACTTTCCGTGCTAACTATTTTTAACCTCTAGATCCACTGCAGAAGACAGAAATAGATGTGAACTGAAGCTCTGTTCGCCCAGTAGCCTAACGGCCTGGCTAGATAAAGAGGCATGCACTAAGATAGCCTTCAGACCATACCTAAACTTGCTAGCCACAAAAGCAGAAATCTCGTCCCACCCATCTTTAAGCGCCAACAAAGATCTGTTGTAAGGAGTAAACATCAAAGTTCGAACAAAAGACTGGTTTCTAGTGAAAGAGGCTTTGCTGATTAAAACCACTTTCCCATATATAAATTCTCCCAGCAACAAAGTTAGAGCAGTTCCTAGCAAGGTGCAATCAAAATCGAACAGCCCCAAGGTCGAAGTGTCTAGAACAGCCAGAAAATGCCCCATGGCAAGCCGTTGCCTTGTGAAGACCATGTTCTTCTCACCAAAACAGGACTGTTATTCAGGACTTACATGCTCCAAAGCTGAACGCGCTCGTACTGTTTTTTCTTCAAAACCAGAAAAATTTGGGCCAAGGTTATGCCCACACAAAATATGAACAGCCCCACTAAACGATTTTTCTTCTGGAGCACGATACCAGCTTCTGATTGCCCAAAGCCTCCTATATTCGGATCTAGTGTAAGAGGCTGGTCAACTTTCACTAGCTGTCCCTTAGACACTGCTAGATCGATGCCCCGAGGCACCTTTTGTGTCAACGTATCTCCACTGCCAGTTTTTAAGCTTATGACACACTCACCGTTAGGCTTTCGCTGAACATCAGTAATCTCCCCATTGGCTGGAGCAGTAACCAAGTTGTTGTTGGTTTTGTCCCCGTTAGGATTCACTTGACCACGACCGCGATTGGCTCCTACGTAAATGGTGTATTTTTGCCCCAGTGCGTCGTCTGAAGGCGACACAACAGGGAAGTAGAGTTCACGGTTGGCTTCTCCGTAGACCGGCCCCACAACTAAAATGTTATCCGCCTCTGGCCCATATGGAATGACAGAGTTTGAAAAACGTGCATCCTTTGGTGTACGGTCGGCGGGCGCCAGCTTAAAACCTTCCGGCAAAATAACCACGGCACCTACGCCTACAGGCCCTTTCGACCCATCGCCCAACAGCTGTTCTGCGTTTTGGGGATAAGGAACCGTAACTTTCACTGCGAAGCTAGAGTCTGGAAAAACCGCCTGTACAGTCTCCACTTCTACGGGCTTGGCAGCTAGGTGACAGTTGGCGCACACGATTCGTCCATTAGCTTCGCGTGGATTGGCGTAAGCTTGTTGTGCATAAATAGGAAATGACAAGTCAAAGTTCACACTCATGGTCATAGCCAAACTGACATTTTCTTCTCGCCTTCAATCTAGTTTACAAAATGGTTGTCCGCTAACTAGTAAGCAAAAATTTAGATTTAGTCGATGGGCTTCATAGATAAAACTGGTTCATTCGCTCTGTCAATTCCTTTTTCAAAGCCTGCAGCCTGAGCTCGAGCTCGGCCTGCGTGCCACCAGTGTCCTACTAGTAAGAAAAATCCTAGGAAGAAGTGAGCGCAAGTTAGCCATGAGCGAGGAGAAACATAGTTTACAGAATTTATTTCTGTAGCTACGCCTCCGACAGAATTTAGCGCCCCTAAAGGAGCATGTGTCATATACTCAGCGGCACGACGTTCCTGCCAAGGTTGGATATCAGAACGGATTTTATTGATATCTAAACCATTAGGTCCTCTTAGAGGCTCGATCCATGGCGCTCGAACATCCCAGAAGCGCATGGTTTCGCCACCAAAAATAACCTCGCCGCTCGGAGAACGCATCAAGTATTTTCCTAGACCTGTGGGACCTTGTGCAGTAGCCACATTTTCGCCTAATTTTTGGTCACGAACCAAAAACGAAAAAGCTTGAGCTTGAGAAGCTTCCGCGCCTGTAGGACCATAGAATTCACTTGGGTAAGCCGTGTTATTGAACCACACATAAATAGACGCAGTCAGTCCCATAACAGATAGGGCGCCCAAACTGTATGATAAGTATGCTTCACCAGACCAGATAAAGGCACGACGAACCCATGGAGCCGGGTCACTAAAATAGTGGAAGAAGCCCCCTACTATACACAAAACGCCCACGTAGATATGACCACCAATAAGGTCCTCCATATTATTGATAGAAATAATCCACCCATCCCCTCCAAAAGGAGCTTTTAGTGTGTACGCAAAGATGGTTGCGGGATCAAGCGTCGGCGTATCTATCACACGCACATCTCCGCCTCCTGGGGCCCACGTATCGTAAACGCCATGCGTTTGCGCCCAGAAAACTAAAGACAGTGATCCTAAGCCTAACAAAACCAGGTGGTAACCAAGAATAGTAGTCATCTTATCTTTGTCACGCCAGTCGTACTCAAAGATAGGAAACTTTTTCAAGCTAGCTGGTCCAAACAGAGAGTGAAACACTCCACCATAACCAAGCACAGCCGACGATATAAGATGCACCACTCCTACCACAAAATATGGGTAAGTGTCTACAATCTCTCCACCTGGACCTACTCCTAGGCCAAGCGTAGCTAAATGAGGTAAGAGGATAGCTCCTTGTTCGTAGAGAGGCTTTTCAGGAATGTAATGTGACACCTCGAACAAAGTCATAGCCCCGGCCCAAAAGACAATCAAGCCAGCGTGGGCCACATGAGCACCCAGAAGTCTATTAGCGTACCTCTCATCAATTAAACGAGCATTGCCAGCCCACCAAGCAAAGCCGGTGCTTTCAATGTTTAGAGTTGCTGCATAAGGTAGGTTTTTAATGTAAGGAATGCGGGGTGACTTATATAGACCAGCGCTATTTTTAAATATATCCATGGGTGCAAGAGACATATACTGAAAGCTGATTAAATTGAAAATTACTCATCACATGTTTATTTAGCAGCATATACGTTATGAACCAGTCCCAGTTAGTCGCCCCGCTGCGGAGAACGAAGGGGCTCGCTCTTTAGCTTCGTACATTAGTTCGAGGGTAATTTGGTTTTGGTTAACGCTTGAAGCATAAGCTTCAACTTGCTGCTTAATTTTAGATCGTACGAAGGCCGGAATCTTTTGTAAGTGTAGTTTAGCCGGTTCTGACCATTCATGCATGGAGTCTGAATTCTGCGGCGTTGCTGCGGCGGGTGAGTCGTGGCCCCCAAAAATATCTAGCAGATGATCCTCCATCCCCAAAACAAAAGAATTGTAGATTAGGTCAGCAATCTGGTTCACCCCCTCGTATCCAACAAAAGGCCTGTAGCCGATTGGAAAGTTTTGAATGTGAATAGGGGCTGAAATCACCGCACAAGGGATTCCAAGTTTTTTTCCAATGTGACGTTCCATTTGCGTTCCAAAGATGGCATCGGGCTGAGCTTTGACAATAAAATCAGACACCAGGCTCGAGTGGTCGGTTAAAAGGACTTGATCGCAAAAATTCTCTACAAAAGCCTTGAACCATAAATGGTCGTGTTGGCAATATGTCCCACAAACTAGAACTCTTACGTCTAGTTCAGAGTGTAACACTCTAGCAAAAGCAGACGCGTGACTCGAGTCTGCAAACACGAACGCTTTTTTTCCCGTTAAATTTTGACAGTCAATGGAACGAGCAAACCAAGCGGCTTGAGACTGAAATTTGGTCTGTCTGCCAATATAGCCTTGGAAGTCAACGTCATAGTTCAGCTTTTTAAGCTGCTGCTCCAACTCAGCAACCCAATCGGTCAAATTGGAAATCCCAATAGGAGAAATTGAAATATAAGGAATTCCTGTCTCAGCCTGCAGCCATTCGGCTGCTAAAAGTCCAATTTCCCTGTACAAGACTATGTTCAGAGATGCATTAGACATCTTCGTTAAGTCGGTTACTGCAAGGTTTCCCGGAACAACAAGATTAATCTGTATCTGCAAGTCTTGCAGGAGCCGTTTGATTTCAATAATGTCGTGTTGGTTGTGAAAAGCTAGGCTAAATGATCCGATGATGTTAACTGTCGGGGCGTCTGGAACTCCTTGGAATTTTGGTTGGACATAGAGTTTAATAATTTGTTGAAGAGTCTTATCTGCCGCCTCCAACTCGTTCACACGATAGTGGTTGATGTCTGCCAGTAACACGTCACAATTGGTTTCTAGCGAGGCTCGGTGAACAAAGTTGTGCAAATCTTCTTGCAAAATGCTGGATGTGCAGGTGGGAGTCACCACAATTAAGTCAGATTTGTTTTCTCGACGCTGACGAGCTATGTTACTTACCACCTTATCTTTAGACCCTCTAGCCAGCACATGACGGTCCACCACACTAGCCGTGACTTTGGTAAAGTCCCTCTGTCGTTCCATCATGGACCTCATGACATTAAAATAATCGTCACCCAAGGGTGCGTGCATGATCGCATGAACCCCCTTGAACGAGGTAGCGATTCGAAGCGTGCCGATGTGAGCTGGTCCAGAATACATCCAGTACGCCAGTTTCATTCGAGTGGGGATTGAGGACTGAAGAGACAATCTTAAATGTACAGTATCCTCGCAATATGTAGTGAAAAGTCAAACTAAGCTTCCTGCGGGCTGAGGTTTAATGCACTCACAGTCAAGGTCAAGTCCTTGGTCAGTCTGTCTGTGGAAAACCTAGCTAATAGAGGCTGCTTGAGTGAATACTTGAACAACAAATTACTCAGTGGAATTTCCACCATCCGACTAAGAGCTCTGGCTAGAGGACGGGCTCCGTAACCTGGCTGATAGCCCGCTTTCACTATTAGTTCTTTGGCTTCGTTTGTAACATTAAGGACTACTGGTTGTTTCGCGGCATTAAGTTTCTGTCTCAGTTCATTGATGTATTTGTCCAAGATAGAGGTTAGTTCATTAAAAGACAGGTTGTTAAAAACTACCATTCTATCGATACGGTTAATAAACTCTGGCCTGAAGTATTTTTCCAAGGCAGCTTGAACACGTCCAGAAATATAACGATAGGTTTTTTCTTCATGAAGAGACTCTTCTTGAACGTCTTTTGGATAGCCTAGGTTCGATGTGAATATAAGAATAGTATTAGTAAAGTCAACTTTCTGACCAGTGGAATCCGTGAGTCGCCCGTCATCCAATATTTGCAGCATAACATTCGATACATCCTCATGCGCCTTCTCGATCTCATCGAATAAAACGACGCTATAGGGCTGTTTTTTTACTGCCTCGGTAAGCTGCCCTCCCTCCCCATAACCCACATATCCAGGGGGAGAGCCTATTAATCTGGATGTCGAGTGTTTCTCCATGAATTCGCTCATGTCGAATCTAACCAGATTAGCATCCGAGCCAAAAAGACTTTCAGATAAAGCTTTGGCAAGCTCGGTTTTTCCTACTCCCGTCGGCCCTGCAAAGAAGAAGCTGGCCAAAGGTCGCCCTATATTTTGAAACCCTAGTCGAGCTCGCCGCACGGCATCAGCCACAATGGACACGGCTCTGTTTTGTCCTATGACGCGTTTTTGTAAGCTAGACTCTAACGTGGTCATTTTAGCCTCTTCATCACTAGAAATCTCAGCCGTGGGAACTCCACTCCACAGTGACAGAACGTTGGCTAAATGCGATGCAGACACTGCGGGATACTGAAGGGCTGCCAGGTAATCTTTATCAGTTTGTTGACGCAGAAGGAATTGTTCAAATTTTTTCCACGGCAAGATTAATTCGTACTCTTCTCTTCTTAGATACGACTCAATGGCCTGTTTGCTGGTTTCTAGCAATTGTTCCACATAGCCATCACTTTGTGATAAGGGCAACTGGTATTTCTGCTCGTGCTCCAGTCTAGCCTCCAGGCACGCAAAATCAAGTAAATCAATAGCTTTGTCTGGGAATGGTCTGGCAGTCAGATAGCGCTGACTTAGCTCCAAGCACTTTTCAAGCATAGTATTAGGTATGATGACCTTGTGATACTTTTCAAAATCATCTCTAAAGCCGACTAGAATGTCTCTAGTCTGGTTAAGCGAAGGCTCTTGAATAAATATAACCTCGAACCATCGCACGAAAGCCTGGTCTTTCTCCAGCTGTTTTTTGTACTCAGCGTAAGTTGTTGTGCCTATTAACTTTAATCTATTATTGGACAAGGCTTCTCTCAAAATGCTTCCAGCCGATAGCCCACCCTCTGATGCGCCCATGCCTACTAAAGCATGGATGTCTTCTATGCACAGAACCACTTCCGGTTGCTTCTCTAGTTCTGCAATCAGAGAGTTTACTTTTTGCTCAAGGTCTCCTCTGAACTGGGCTTCGCTTACTAATGATGAAGTGTTCAAATTCCACAAAACCGTTTGCTGAAGATCAGCCGGTACTTGTTTTGACTCAATTCTCTTGGCTAGAAGCTCTAGAATAGTGGTTTTTCCCACTCCAGGATCTCCTACTAAAATAGCGTTGCGTTTTTGCTTGCGCGATAACACCTTAACTAAACGTGTTACTTCTTCAGATCTTCCTATAATCCATTTGTCTTCGAGTACACTTATTTGATTACCCCACAAGTCTAGTTTGCCCCGAGAAGGGGTCGGAACTGGAGCATAATTTAAACTAAAGTAAGAAAGAAGTTGATGTTTAGAAATATTAAGAAAAGGGAGAGCCTGTCGTACATCGGGATACTTTTCACTTTCCTTTAACAGTATCCCCATGAGATCGAAACAGTTCACGTACTGTGTTTTCGTGCCGTCTCTGTCCACTGCAAAGGTAGTTCGGCGCAACAAATCACTGGCTCCAGAGGATAGTCTCCATTCCAAATCAAAATATAAATTCCATCCAGTCATGTAATCCTCACTCCTCCCATGCCTTGCCCTCTCCATTTCTTCGCTAATCACATGTCTCACTTCAGCAAAGAATGGGTTTGGCTCATAAACACGAAAAGGCACTTGGGCAAAGTACGACCGTTGAACTGCAAAAAGGACATCTTCTACACTGTTAACGTTTGATCGACGCAAAAGGTTGTCTTGGTTCCAAAGAGCAGCACCAAGGAGGTGTGAGGGATATATGAGATCTGCATATGTGTAGTCCGCAATGAGGCTAGCATCATAAATAAGCCACAATAATTCCTGACTAAATGGGGCGATGTGGTATGTTAGGTCATCGTTTTGCTTCGCTTTTTGAGTCATATTGTTTAACGTTCTACTGTGCTTGAAAACACCTGGCCCTGCTAATAGGCCAATCCCATGCTTCGAGTAGTTTCATCACCTAAATAAACGCGTATACTAAGAAAATCCGTCGGACAGGCAGACTCGCACCTTTTACAGCCCACACAGTCCTCGAGCCTTGGAGCAGAGGCCATTTGTCCAGCCTTGCATCCCGGCCAAGGAGCCATTTCCAGCACATCTGTTGGGCACGCTCGGACACATTGAGTGCAGCCGATGCAGGTGTCGTAAATCAAAACCTGGTGCATAAACAACCCATAACGTTCCAAACCACACCTAGCTTAATATGTCTTTTCGGCTAATCAAACGCCCATTGAGATGCTTTCACGCACTAATCAGTGGCCGGCATAGCTGAAACCCCCATGTTGCGAGCAGTGCCTGAAACAATCTTTTTGGCTACTTCTAAATTTTCCGTGTTCAAATCTGGCAACTTTTGTCTAGCTATTTCCTCCAGTTGCTGTTGAGTTAAGCGTCCCGCTGGGCTTTGTTTCGGATTAGCAGACCCTTTCTTAATTGAAACGGCTTGAAGAATCAAAAGAGAGGTTGGAGGAGTCTTTAGCACAAAAGTGAAGCTGCGGTCATCATATATAGTGATCTCCGCAGGCACAATCGTGTTTGTCATAGAACTAGTCTGATCGTTATATTGTTTACAAAAAGAAGCAAGATTAACTCCGAAAGACCCAAGAGCCGGCCCGACAGGGGGCGAAGGCGTGGCTTTCCCCGCCGATAAAGCTAGTTTGACCTTACCTATGAGTTTTTTGGACATGTTGTTTTTGACAGGTCGACACACTTAACCAAATGTGCTAGAAAGGAGAAGAAGAGACGAAATGCACTAGACTTTAAACTTGCTCCAAAGCGGTTACTTCAGGCACAACTGATTAAAGGTGCTTAGACTGGTGTGAAGAATCAAAACTCTTCCTAAAAAATGAAAATTCAGCTCAAAAAAAAGACTTTGCGGAAACTCCAACTTACTTCTCACCCACGCTTCCAAGAGAAGCCGCGGTCTCGGTCTCTAGACTTGACGAAGGACTCCAAAATATCGGTGCGTCGACTCATAGAGAAACAGCGCCTGCGCTATCATCACAGCCTGACACAGTCTCAGGTTAAACGTTATGTCGCGGAGACACGCAAATACCCGGGACCGTCTGGCTTAGCTCTTCTCTGTGAGTTGGCCATGCGCTTGGATAGCTTTTTGTTTCAAGTAGGGTTTGCTGTATCTATAAGAAGTTCACGACAGTTAATTCGTCACGGCCACGTTTTTGTAAATGGACGTGTTGTCTCGTTACCTGGGTACCGGTGCAAGCAGGGTGACCTTATTTGTATTGCTCCTAGAGTGGAAAGTCGAAGATTGGTAAGCCGTCACGTCCTAGCAACTCGAACCAAACGAGCAGCCAACACTTTCAACAAAAGCTTCTCTGCTTTGACCCCAGTCTCGGAATATGCAAAAGTTTGTCCCCGAAATCTGAAAATCTTGGTGCTCCGAAACATCAAGCCGCGAGAATTGCTTCTCAAAGTAGACCCCATGCTGGTTCTGGAATCTTTTGCATAGCGATTTGCTCTGACCAAACAACAAAAAGGCGTTTGTAGCCAAGTGGTTAAGGCGCTGGTCTGTGGATCCAGTACTCGCGGGTTCGAATCCCGTCATTCGCCCTTCTCTCGCGCACATAGACAAATCCTGATGTTTCGGCGGCATAGCCAAGCGGTAAGGCAAAGGATTGCAAATCCTCTATTCCCCAGTTCGAGTCTGGGTGCCGCCTGGGGGGTATGGTGAAATAGGTAAACACGACGGACTTTGAAGGGACCTTTAGGTCACCTCTGTAAATGCACTGAATTCACACAGCTGGCCATAAAACAGTGCCTCCACGTTTTCGAGTTAAATGTTAAGTGGTGCAGAGACTTCTCCAGAGTATAGATTTGTAAATGGCGAGTCCTCATTTGCCCTCTTAATGACTATGTAGTGAAAATCCGTTGACTATTGCAGTCTTGAGGGTTCAAGTCCCTCTACCCCCAGAATCTAGCAACTCTACTTCTTTTCCAAGACCTATTCTTAGAAGCAGCTTCACAAACTTATTGGCTCTTCACGCCCTGAAGGATTTGAACCCTCGTCATCGGGTTTTGGAGACCCGCGTTCTACCCCTGAACTAAGGACGCTCCTTTATTTGTCAGAGAGGGTGAAACTTATCTGAAGGAGAAGGCTGCTTGCCAAAGAAAAGCCAGTAGTAGGAACAAAACAGGGACCGCAGGCAAGACATCGATGACCGGAGCCATGAATTGGTAAGTTTCTGGAAGTTTGCACAAAACTTCAAAAAGGCTTGAATTCATAAGATCATGAAGGTGTTTAAAAATATGTCACAAATTTACATAACTTCTAATAAAGTCTAACTCCAGAAAGTGGTCAGCCTGACCATACCGAGAAAATCTATTTTACAGCCCGTTGCGCCCCCATACGGTGAGAGCGATTGACATAGCGGTAACCGCACACAGCAAAGCCCACCCAAGCATAACTTCAGAAGGCATTCCAAGATCCTCCATTTGCCTAAAATTAAAAGCCGTTAGAGGTTCTTCGCACCGAGACTAGTGGCGTCTGGACCTGTTACTGTTAGTTAAGAAAATTAAAAACTTTGGTCGATTCCGAAGAATTGGGCCTGGTTTTTAGAACATATCGAATGGCGTAGATTCCTCCTAGAACAGCGAGTGAGCCGGTGGTTAAAAAGGCGTAGCTTACAATCATCATGCTCACATGGACACTTAGCCAAGGAGCTCGGAGACTTTGAGGAGGCCCATTTGACTGTTGCATAGCCACAGGAAGAGCCGAGTCTACGAACAGTAAAACTCCTCCTAACAAAATCGTGATTCCCAGAGCCAGCCAAGGGCTAATTCTTTTGAGGCGTGACGTCGGTCCTAACACTAGCAAGTTCAGCGCACAAATAAGCAGAGCTAGTACACAAAACGATTCGTAGAGACTAGCCAGAGGGACAGTGTGGTACCACACGCACCTTAAAAGAAACCAAACCAAAAAACATTCCAAAAGAACCCACAGGCAAAAACGGCTAGTCACAGAAAAGACTTTAGAACATTTTAGCCAGGGCGCCAGGGTAAACCCGGCTAGTTGTGCCAGAAACGACATGTTGGTAAAAGCTAGCCAAGACTGTGTCATCCAACTGTAGCCCATAAAAACTTGTTTAGCCCGTCATTCTATTCATGAATGCACTCAAAATCACAAACAAAAACAGAAGCAGCTTATCTTAATAATAAACCTTCCCCCCTCCCCACTTTTCTGAAACTAACTTCGGCTGTAACAAGATATGCCCGGCTATAGCAAACAAGTCGTCTTCTGTCAGATTACGCATTTTTGGAAATATATCAGCGTTCGTGACGTTGGGATGAAGTTCTGATAAAGATTCCACTCCATCATAGCTTTTAGGGTCCTTCATATAATTAATCAAGGCTTCAATATTGTCTCTACGTGGCTGAGCGCCTTTTAGAGCTGTGAGGTCTAGACCAACGTTTTGGTTGGTCTTCGTTACGCCTCCGGTATGGCAAGTGCTGCAAGAAGCGTTAAATAAGCGCTTCCCCCGTTTGACCTGCTCTAGAGTAAGGGTAACGGAACGTCCCGCCTCATTTAAGGGTATGGTTAAAGCCTCGGAGTCAAGCTCTTTACTTAGTTTCCATTGATAGTCGAATACCTGGGGCCCGTTTAGTAAGACGTTCTCTAACATTGGAGGAGTCCGATGGATCTGTAGATGTTTCTCCTGATTAAACCTAAATGTATTATCTGCTACCAGGTAGCTTTGAAAAGACCCGGTATCAAGGATTGATGTCCCAGTTCTCGCAACTGGTGTCGTGAGAGGCCTGTCAAACGATTATACGATTTAGACGTGCCTGTAACACCACAGCGGTTAGACTGACGGACGGCACTGCTGTCCCGCGGCAAAGTATCGAAAGCCGTTAGGACTTCCAGCTGTTGAGAAAAACTGCACACTCTCGTCCGAGCGTTCAAGAGGTAGTTTCGCCTTTTGTTAAATGTGTCACGCGCGTTTTGTTTTTTTAATTCTCTTTGTCTCACGGATATTTTTGGCATTTGAACATGCTAAATAACATGAGGTTCTTCCCGCCAAATGTCGAATTATCGACTCAACTCTGTTGTTTCGTCACCAAGTTTTTGGAAAGCTCCAAACTCCACTTGTTTCACCACATCCGCTCCAATACCAGTTAAAACATCTCGGAATAGTGTACGGCCGCCATGCCACAAATGTCCAAAATAGAACAATAAAGCCAGGTTCAGGTGCCCGAACGTGTACCACCCTCTAGGGCTGCTTCTAAACACCCCGTCAGACTGTAAGGTCACGCGGTCAAACTGGAACATCTCTCCTAATTGAGCTTTACGTGCGAACTTTTTGACCGTTGTCGGATCATCAAATTTCTGTCCGTTTAGTTTTCCGCCTAAAAACTGCACCGAAACTCCTACTTGTTCGATACTGTACTTCGACTCAGCTCGTCTGAAGGGAATGTCAGCCTGGACTACACCATCCTTGTCTACTAGGATGACTGGGAAGGTTTCAAAAAACGAAGGCATTCTTCTAACAGTAAGTTCATTGCCGTCTTTAGTACGGAAAATTGGGTGACCTAGCCAGGCTTGAGCGATTCCATCGCCCTTGTTCATAGGGCCTGCTCTAAACAGACCGCCCTTGGCTGGGTTATTTCCTACATAATCGTAAAAAGCCAGTTTGTCTGGGACCAACGACCACGCCTCCGTCAAAGAATAGCCTCTGCGAAGATTATTTTCAACTTGTCGTTCCACCTCTTGTTGGAAATAACCACTATCCCATTGGTAACGGGTAGGGCCGAACAGGTCAACTGGCGTTGTCGCGCTACCATACCACATAGTTCCCGATGTGACGAAGGCCGCAAAGAATACGGCCGCTATACTGCTCGAAAGCACGGTCTCGATGTTTCCCATTCGTAGAAGTTTGAACAAACGTTCTGAAGGGCGCACGGACAGGTGGAATACCGAAGCAATGATCCCTAAAATTCCGGCGGCGATATGATGAGCAGCTACCCCACCCGGATTGAATGGGTTAAACCCATCGGGACCCCACTCCGGTTGGACAGGTTTTACAGCAGCGGATAGACCGTACGCGTCGGACACCCAAATGCCCGGCCCAAAAAGACCCGCAACATGGAACCCACCAAATCCTAGACAAAGGAAACTTGCCAGTGCTAGATGGATACCAAAGACAAGAGGCAAGTCCAGCACTAACTGATTACTCTCGGGATCTCTGAAAATGTCTAGATCCCAAAAGGTCCAGTGCCATATGGCAGCCAAGAACAATAGGCCAGATAAAATGATATGAGACACTGCTACGCCTTCCACACTCCATATGCCGGGTCCTCGAGACACTAAGAATTGGAAAATTTGGTCGACGACGCCAGTGGATTCATCCACAGCATAAATTGGAACGGCCTCGAGGTCCGTGTCCCCAAGTAAGCTCCATCCGTTCCAAGATTCTGTGACACCAAGTCTAGCCATAAAGGGTAACACAAACATTCCTTGTCGCCACATAGGATTAAGTACCGGGTCTGAAGGATCAAACACAGAGAGTTCGTAAAGTGCCATGGAACCAGCCCAACCCGCCACTAAAGCTGTATGCATGATGTGCACAGCGATTAAACGGCCCGGGTCGTTTAAGACAACAGTATGTACTCTATACCAGGGTAATGCCATAGTTTTGAGGGGAGTTAAGTGAAGCGGCATGAATACTGAAAAATCAATAATTTAAGCATAACGAGCGCTGAAAGGCGTGCGCTTGCGGTGGCGTGGCTTTAAAAGGAATAGGCGCACAAACTGCCAAGCTATGTTGCATTGAAGAAAAGTCTTGTAAACACTTGCAGAAACAACTGGGGATGGCAGGATACTAGGAGGACTGACTTTACCTGCCTCAATATCCATGAGTTTTTGATAATAGCTCGAGCACCTCTCCAAATGCTCGATAAAAAAAGGATTGTACAGATTTAAGGAAATGGGAAATATCTTGGATGCTGTGTAGTTAGTTCGCTCCATGACATGAAGATCAAACGAAGCTGTGTTTAGGCCCAGCGCTTCATAGAAACCGGATCGCTGAGCGTCGTTTAAATACATGGTTACAAAAACTGACAGCAAGAAAAACCGCGACCATAGGCGCGCTAAAGGCCCTGACAACAGGTGGGGCTGCGCTCTTAGCACCGCCGCGAAAAAATCCCCGTGCCTATTTTCATCTTGGCACCAACCTTCAAAATATCTAAAAATAGGATAGATTCGATAGTGGGGATTAGCTTGCAAGTGCCTATATATAGTTATGTAGCGCCAATATCCAATTTTCTCAGATAAGTAAGTTGCATACAAGATAAACCGAGGGGAAAAATATGTGTACTTCCTTGCCTTGGTTAAAAAGCCTAAGTCCAAAACCACATTAAAGTCTCCCAAGCATTTGTTTAAGAACCCTGCGTGGCGCGCTTCGTCTCGAGCCAATAAGGCAAAGCCTTCTGCGAGCAACGAGTTTTTTGATTCCAATTTCCTGGACAGTTCCTTGTAGAGTAGAAATCCAGAAAACTCTGCTGTGCAAGAACGTTCAAGAAATTCCACCATAAGCTGCTTGGTCTCCTCGGGCATGGTTGACCAGGACTGTTTGAATTCATTATCTCGTATAAAATGAAAACGGTTGTAGTCGCCCCGCAACTCTTTGAGAATACTTTCAATTTCTAACAAGTTTCTGTTCACTTGGTAGTTAGCCATCGAATCAAAGTCTGTCGTGTAAAAGCGTGGAGTTAGCAGTGTTTCTTTAATGGCGGTCTGTTGCTTCATAAAATTTATCTAGTCCTGTAGGTTACTCTTCGTTGCCCTTGACTCACTCTGCAGCTTGGAACTGTACAAATTTGGAAGCCAGGCCAGCTGTTTGCGTTTAGGTGTTGTAAGGGTTGCGTGATGGATCAGAGGATAGTAGACCAAAAACAAATAAAGATATAAAGAAACTGATGGTTGCATACACCACTAGCTTTAAAGCTGCCATAAGTAGCAAAGGTCTTGTCTCATGAGCTTCCCGCCGAGCTGGTAATTAGAAAACTGCTGCTGACAAACTAATTAGTTTTAAGGGCGTTCTGTGGAAGCAATGACGAAGGCAGCGTAAGTGAGTATATACCCTACGGTAAAGTGCGCTAGCCCTACCAGACGCGCCTGAACGATCGATAACGCCACTGGCTTATCTCTCCAACGAATTAGATTAGCAATAGGGGTGCGCTCGTGCGCCCACACTAGCGTCTCTATTAACTCTTGCCAGTACCCTCGCCATGAAATCAAAAACATGAAGCCGGTTGCCCACACCAAGTGACCAAATAAGAACATCCATGCCCAGACTGCATTGCTGTTAACCCCAAGAGGGTTGTACCCATTGATCAATTTAGATGAATTTAGCCACAAATAGTCTCTGAGCCATCCCATTAAGTAGTTGGACGATTCGTCGAAAAAGGCTGGGTTTCCTTGCCATACTGCTAAATGCTTCCAATGCCAATAAAAAGTCACCCAACCAATAGTATTTAACATCCAAAACATGGCTAGATAGAACGCATCCCATGCGGAAATGTCACAGGTACCTCCTCGTCCGGGCCCATCACACGGAAAACTATAGCCAAACTGATTCTTGTCAGGCATAAGTTTGGAACCCCGAGCATCTAATGCCCCTTTGACCAAAATTAAAGTCGTCGTATGGAGTCCTAATGCGATAGCATGATGCACTAAAAAATCACCAGGCCCTATCTCTAAGAATATGGAATTGGCGTTGCTGTTAACTTGTTTTAGCCAGCCATCTATCCAAGGAGCGCTAGAAATAGGAGTTAAAAGGCTGTCCCCGGCTGCAAGAGTAGGGTCTGACAACCACCACTGCAAATTATATACTAACTTTCCAGAAGACGCCTGAATAAGTTGGGCAAATACAGGCTCTACAAGAATCTGCTTTTCCGCTTGGCCGAAAGCTACCACAACATCATTGTGAACATACAGTCCCAGTGTGTGGAATCCCAAGAATAAAGAGACCCAACTCAAGTGAGAGATAATTGTCTCCTTATGAGCTAAGACGCGAGCAAGCACATTCCCCCGATTGGTTACTGGGTTGTAATCTTGAACTAAGAAAATGGCTCCATGCGCAAAAGCACCTACCATCAAAAATCCTGCAATATACTGATGATGCGTGTAGAGAGCTGATTGGGTCACTAAGTCCTTGTCCAAAAACGCGTAAGCTGGAAGAGCATAAATATGTTGGGCTGCTAGGGAAGTAGCTACTCCCAGGGCGGCCAAAGCAAAGCAGAGCTGCAAGTGAAGCGAATCAGTAATAGTTTCAAATAACCCCTTATGACCTTCTCCCAGCATTCCACTTGGGGGGACATGAGCTTCTAAAATGGCCTTTAAACTATGCCCTTTTTGCCAGTTAGTGCGATACATGTGCCCGGCAACCACTAGCACGACTCCTAAAGCTAAGTGGTGGTGAGCTATGTCGCTTAACCACAAAGACTGAGTGTATGGGTCAAAGCCTCCCAAGAAGGTTAGGATGGCAGTGCCCGAGCCGATATCGCTGTTGAATATGTGGCCAGGGGCGTCTGGATTTAGAGCATATTGTGTCCAGGACAGGCCAAAGTTTCCCGGTACCGGTACAACACCACCACCACCATTAAAGCCAAAGACTTTAAATAAGGGACCTAAACCATCTGGGTGGGGCGGTGTAAATAAGAAATTGTCCCATCCTACGTGTTGACCACGAGATTCGGGAAGAGCCACATGTACTAGATGTCCGGCCCAGGCAATCGAACTAAAGCCGAATAGCCCTGCAATATGATGGTTAAGACGAGATTCATTATTTTCGAAAAAGCTTTGGGGCGGCCTAAACTTAGGCTGAAGCTTCAAGGTTCCTGCAAAAAGCATTAGTCCCGCCAATAACACTAAGCCTAATGCAGAGGCATACAGGTCTGTATCCGTACGTAGCCCAATCGTGTACCACCAGTTGTACACTCCCGAATAAGAAATGTTTACCGGATACGGAGCCCCCTGTGGAGTAAACGCTTTAGTAGCTGCCTCGCCAAAGTGGGGATCCCAAATACGATGAGCAATAGGGCGAGTGTTGGTGGGGTCAGCGACCCACGCCTCAAAATTACCCTGCCAAGCCACATGAAATAGGTTGCCTGAGGTCCACAAGAAAATTACTGCCAAGTGTCCAAAGTGCGAAGCGAAAATGGCTTGGTAAGTCTTTTCTTTTGTGGCCCCATCGTAAGACTCTAAGTCGTGAACTGTGGCAAGACCGTACCATAATCGTCGTGTGGTAGGGTCTTTCGCTAGGCCCTCGCTAAAAGCAGGCCAACGTACGGATCTGGATGGAGAGAAAGAGGCAGTGTATGATGGTGTGGCCCTCTGCGCTACCATTAAAAAGTTAAACTAACCCAAATCTGATCTTCACGCCCTGCTCAACAATGGTTATGTTTTTTCCAGACCGTTTGCAAAATATACTCGTCTAAGCTTAAAGCGACACAGACCTAGCTAAAAAGAAGGCCCAGGTGGTGCCAATACCACCCAGTAGATAATGAGCTAGTCCCACAGCTCGTCCTTGAGTGATACTAAGAGCTCGAGGTTGAATCACTGGCATAACACTGACTTTTTCGTGCGCCCATACAATGGATTCTATGAGCTCTTGCCAGTAGCCCCGACCACTGAACAAGAACATCAAACTAAACGCCCAAACGAAATGAGCCCCTAAGAAAATCAATCCGTATGCAGAGCTCGCACTTCCATAAGACTGTACAACTTGAGCAGCCTGAGCCCATAAAAAGTCTCTTAGCCAGCCGTTGATAGTTATGGCACTCTGGGCAAAATTCCCTCCAGTAACATGAGAAACGACCCCGTCAGACGATACAGATCCCCACACATCAGATTGCATTTTCCAGAAGAAGTGGAAAATAACGATAGAGAGAGAATTATACATCCAAAAAGAACCTAAGAATACATGGTCCCAGCTGGAAACTTGACAAGTTCCCCCGCGCCCTGGCCCATCGCAAGGAAAGCGGAACCCCAAGCGAGCTTTATCAGGGATGAGTTTAGAGCTGCGAGCGTACAAGACTCCTTTCAGTAGAATAAGTGCGGTCACATGAATTGTGAAGGCATGGATATGGTGGACCAAGAAATCGGCTGTGCCTAGTGTCATTGGCATGACAGCCACTTTTCCGGCCAAGGCAATTGTTTCTCCTCCAAAGATATAGCTAGGAGTTGACAGGGTGTTAGGAGCTGTGGCACTAGCCGCACTACTGTGCAAATGCTGAACCCACTGTGCAAAAATAGGCTGAAGTGAGATAGCTGAGTCAGAAAACATGTCTCTAGAACGACCGAGCGCACGCATTGTATCGTTGTGAATATATAAGCCAAAACTATGAAAGCCCAGGAAAATACATACCCAGTTTAAATGAGAAATAATGGTATCACGGTGCTTAAGCACACGATCCAACACGTTGTCATAGTTTTCAATAGAAATTGGATTAAAGTCGCGAATCAAGCAGATAGCAGCATGCGCCCCAGCACCAACTATACAGAAACCGCCAATCCAGACATGATGAGTAAATAAAGAAAGCTGTGTGGCATAGTCTACCGCAATGTAAGGGTAAGGAGGCATAGCATACATATGGTGAGCCACAATTATGCTTAAAGACCCCAGCATAGCCAAATTAATCGCCAGTTGAGCGTGCCAAGACGTTGTCAACAGTTCGTACAGACCAGCGTGGCCTTTACCTGTTAATGGTCCCTTGTGGGCTTCTAGAATATCCTTAATTTTGTGGCCGATTCCCCAACTGGTTTTATACATATGGCCGGCTACAATAAACAGAACCGCCAGGGCCAAGTGGTGATGAGCACAATCAGTTAGCCACAAAGCTCCTGTAGTTGGGTTTAGCCCTCCTTTAAAGGTTAAAAAATCAGCGTAGTCGCCCCACTGCAGGGTGAAGAACGGTAGCAGCCCTTTCTCAAAGCTAGGATAGAGCTGAGCCATCAGTGATCTATTAGTAATGAACTCGAAAGGATAGGGCAATTCTTTTCCAGTAAACCCTAGATCTAAGAGCATGTTGATAGGTGCAGCAACATGAATTTGATGACCCGCCCAAGAAAGGCAGCCAAGTCCTAACAATCCGGCTAAATGGTGGTTTAACATTGACTCCACGTTCTGAAACCAGCTTAAGCGAGGCGCAGAAATGTGGAAGTGGTACCATCCTGCTAGCACCATCAAAGCTGCCATATGAGCGGCTCCGAAAGATGTGAAGTAGAGCTCAAATTCATTAGTAATCCCTTCTGAGCGCCAGAGCTGAAAAAAGCCCGAGGTGATCTGGAGCCCAGTAGTATTACCTCCAAGGTCGGCATTCAAAATGTCTTGGCCCACTGAAGGCCAAACTACTTGCGCACTAGGCTTCACGCGAAGAGGATCGGCCATCCAGGCGCTGTAGTTAGAAAAATAAGCTCCATGAAAGTGCATCCCACTCAACCACAAGAAAATGACTGCTAGTTGGCCGAAATGGGCTCCGAACACCTTGCGTGACACTTCTTCCAGATCACCAAATTGTGTGTCAAAGTCATGTGCATCGGCGTGGAGATTCCAAATCCACGTGGTGGATTTGGGTCCCTTGGACAGGGTTCGAGAAAAATGTCCGGGTTGGGCCCAACGATCCAGAGTGGCTGGTGTGTGACGTTCAGTAAGAGACTTCATGTCTGGGAGTGGTGATTGACCCATGACCTAAAGAGTGCACTGCTTTCTAGAGAGACATTGTATAGTATGCTCGGTTGCTTCCAGGTCAAGACACAGCACCGCAAACATGTTAAGTATTTTTTACTCTATTTTTAGTCTAGCCAAAGATAGGGCAGGGGGATCACTGGCAAAAGCGTTCTGTCTTCCATATCGCTAATCTCATGGGTACAAAAAGTTAAGAGTGTAAGCGCTTAAAGCATATATCCTAGTATATCGATTATATAGCTCCCATCGTCTAGAGGCCTAGGACGTCTCTCTTTCACGGAGACAACAGGGGTTCGAACCCCCTTGGGAGCGGTTATTTTTTTGCATTTCCTGATGAGGCCGGGGCGTAGCGCAGTTTGGTAGCGTATCTGCTTTGGGAGCAGAGGGTCACAGGTTCAAATCCTGTCGCTCCGATTAAGGTGTTACGGTTGGTCTGGTGTCTTCAAATATTATGCTGAGTAACCATATGTCTGCAGAAAAAGCCATTAGGAAACGAAAGCCCGCAAGTGTCTGGCAGATGAATTATTGTCAAAAATACCGATTTCCTCGAGGCACCATGATTTATTTCAAAATCTTATCTTCTGGCGGACGTGTGGAAACGAGCATGGTTAGGAAAGCTTTAAGCCAAGAAATTTCTCCCGCAGGGCAGCCCGGGCATACGTTAGGGCGATCGAGTATTTCTGGGTCCAAACGCAAGCTATGGCGGCAAAAAGGAACCGGAAGGGCCCGAGCCGGGTCCAAGACAGGCCCTCTCTGGAAGGGAGGAGGAGTAGTGTTTGGGCCACGAGGTGAACGGACTTCCGGTACTCAAAAGCGTAATAAAAAGTTGTGGAAAGCCGCTTTAAACTACGTTCTCTATGATAAGCTCAAGCATGAGAACTTAGTGTTGATGCTTGCTCCTTGGGCTTGGGAGATTAACCCTAACCCTTTGCCTTCACGGAAAGTTTTACTAAAAGGTCTAAGACATATATTACAAGACAAAAGCTGGCTTTTTGTCGTCCCCAATGGAACTTGTTTAGATACCTATCGGAGAGCCTTTTTTGAAGACGACATGAAAGTAACTGTACGTTCTCGGTCTACTGTAAAATGTATAGACATCCTACGTGCAGAAAAAGTTGCATTAATAGTTGGCCCTCAACATTATTTAAATGCCCTAAAGCTAAGAGGTAGTGTTTAGATTACAAGGCAAGCAAAACACTAAAAGCTAGCCCAATGGTACATGACATCTATGTGACGTCTTTTCTCGAATCATTCAAGGGACTGAAGCTAACCTCTAAGTCGGTAATGCTAGCCACCAAAAATAGCTACACCTTCACTGTCGATCGCCACTTGGACAAACCTTTAATAAAAGCTGTGTTGGAGTTTCTCATGGACACACCTGTGGAAAGCGTACAAACACGTTCACTGCTAAAAACTCAGCGCACGCGTGGTAATACCAGAAAGATGGCTGCTAGAAGCAAACTAAAGATAGTTCAGGTGACATTTAAGAATAAGACGCGCTTAAAAGAGTGGGTATCATACTAGGCCCTGCATCGGATCAGCTTTTTTGTGTTCAGTAGTGTTAACAGACAATTCGTTACTAATATTATTTATTACAGAAGATGCGTTCTCACAAAGCAACTACTCCTTCTAAACGCCACTTAAAAAGCATCAAAATGGGATTCCTTAGCCCTGGAAAAACAGAGAAAGCTTTAATCCTTCCCAAAGTCTCAAAGCAGGGACGCTCTAATTCAGGTCGCATAACCTCTAGGTTCCGTGGAGGCAGGGGCAAACTGCTGTGCAGGAACATCGACTTTTGGTTCGCCAAGCGTGGCACGTTAGCTACTCGCGGAGCCGTTGTCGAGTTAGAGTATGACCCCGCCCGAACAGCTTATTTAGCTGTCATTTTGTTTTTAGACGGCAAACTTTCCACCGAGAGGCGTTACATGATTCCAACGGACAACCTTCAGGTTGGGGATGTAGTCGAAATCGGGGACAGCGCAAGCCTCAAGCCTGGTAACATCTTACCCCTATGGAAAATCTCCCCGGGGTCAGAAATTTGCTGCATCGAGCTCATGCCCGGAAGAGGCGCTCAGTTGGTTCGAGCTGCCGGGACGAAGGCTCAACTGCTTTTGGTAGATGAAAAACATGCGGCTATCCGACTTCCCTCACAGGAAGTGCGGTTAGTCCCTAAGGAGTGCTACGCAGTTATAGGCTGTATTAACACACCCTCGCACAATAAAACAACTAAGGGTAAAGCGGGGCGTAACCGCTGGCTGGGTCGAAGACCCAGAGTTCGAGGCTCAGCTATGAATCCGACCGATCACCCACATGGAGGTGGAGAAGGGCGGTGTCCGGTTGGTCGAAAGGTCCCTTCGACGCCATGGGGTAAATCAGCTTTCGGAGGGAGAACTCGAAAAACTAGCCGGCCTGCTAGTAAACTCATTTTAAAACCGCGTTATCGATAAACGCCTTGACCGGTATCCACATAATCATGAGGTTAAAACCATCACAGATGTATCATGGCCAGATCACGTTGGAAAGCCACTCATTTAAGTTTGGGTTCGATACGAACTCTAGCGCACCTGCAATTCAGCAGAAAAAAGCAGAGCTCAGTATTAGTGTGGTCCAGACAGGCAATTGTTACTCCCGGGATGCTGGGCTTAACCATTGAGGTGCACGATGGACAGAAGCATGTTCCAGTCTATATAACGGACAATAAAGTCGGATATAGACTGGGTCAATTTGTGCCTACAAGAACGTTTCGCTCTCATCTGAAAAAAGACAAACGCGGGAAGCGTTAATAGTTAATACCAACAGTTTTGCTCTGTGTAGTGTTCGATGTCCAAGAATCGCCTTGTTGATATAAACATGGGACAAAAAATTAATCCTGTTGGCCTGAGAGCCAAGCTAGTAAACCGGTCAGGTGGATGGTATGCTCCACTTTCGTCAAAATTTAAACTTAGCTCCGATTATGCTAACAAACTCCATACAGACTTTGCTCTTCGCCAGGCTGTTCAGTCTTTGGCAACCTCATTGGATTTGGTCCAGGTCAAAGTGTTCTTAACACAGTCTAACAGACTCATTCTTACGCTGTTTCTTCCTTATCCGGACTATTTATACATGAATTTGAGTCCGCGCGTACACCCCACTATTACTCAGACATTCAAGATAAGTCATGCCAGCAATTTGAAAGAGTCCTTAAAGACCTTGCTGGATTGGCCACGAAACCTACAAGTAAGGCTGCGGGCTCGAAAAATCTTTCTTTCGCAGCCTGTTAGTGTACAGATAAAACTTGTAAAAGCATCTTATCACCGTCCGGATTTTTTAGCTACCGCTATTCAGGCCAGCCTTCAGAAACGCGTTGCTATTCGCAGAGCCGTCAAGCTGTGGGCTCAGACTGCTTTAAATCAAAAGGTAGGTAGTTTTCGCGTTCAGGGAGTCCGAGTCCGGCTGTCGGGAAGATTAAATAACGCCGAAATGGCTAGCAGTGAGCAGTTAAGTTTTGGTAAGGTCTCTTTACATACTATTTCGGCTCCAGTTGACTATTGTTGCCGTCATTACCGCACTTCGTCTGGTGTTCTGGGGATAAAGGTTTGGGTAGCTCGATACTAAAAGAAACAAAATATTTCAGAATTGGCGTAGTGTTTAATGTGGGAAAGCTCAAAATAAAACTAAGAAAATGCTGCAACCCAAAAACGCGAAGTTTCCAAAACAACAAAGAGGTAGGTTGAGAGGTAAGGCTTCTTCGGGCCAGTTTTTAGAATTCGGTGTCTGGGGGCTACAAGCTAGAGAATCGGGGCACCTAACTGCCAAACAAATAGAATCTGCTCGACGAGTAATAGTCAGGAGAACTCGTCGTGTAGGAAAGCTGTGGATCAGAGTTTTTCCCGACAAGCCTATCACTGCTCGAGTAGCCGAGTCCAGGATGGGCTCAGGAAAAGGCGCGGTGGACCACTGGGCGGCTGTGGTCAAAAAAAATGACGTCCTGTTTGAGTTGACCGACGTAGGCTTTGATTTGGCCTTGGAAGCGTTTCGTGCTGCGGCATTCAAGTTCGGAATCTCAACAAAAATTATCTATCGTTCTCTTTGAGGACCCCGATCCTGTGTGAAAACAAAGTATACCGTAGTGTGTTTTGAAATGAGCAACAATTTTACTGTGGGTATCATTTCGGCCCAAACATGGTTAGCGAGTTAGTAGGTTTTGTGACCAGTGTGTCAATGAATAAGACTATTACGGTCCTTATACCGATTAAGGCTAAGGACCCAGAATATGAAAACGAAACATTGAGAAGCAAAAGTGTTTTAGTGCATGACGAACGTCAAGAGGCTGAATTAGGGGACTGTGTGTTGGTTGAAGTGACTCGCCCTCAAAGTCGAAGGAAAAACTGGAAATTAATAAGATTGTTACCCCGAACCTCACTTAAAACATAGTAGTGTTTGACGCAACCTCGAGTGGAGTTGAATCCAGAACGGTGAAGTTACATAAAAGCTAAGATTGAAATGGTCCAAAAACAAACTAGGCTCCTAGTGACAGATAATAGCGGCGCAAAGCAAATACTTTGCATCGGTATTATAAGCAGCAAAGGGAAGACAGCCACTGTTGGAGACGTAATTCTGGGTGTCGTAAAAAATTCTTATCCTGATATGCCAGTTAAGAAGTCAGACCTTGTTAAAGCCGTAGTGGTGCGAACCAAAAAGCCCATTAACAGACCAGATGGATCCCAGCTCTACTTCAGTGACAACGCCGCTGTAGTGGTGAACAACAATTATGATCCCGTAGGGTCACGTATTTTCGGGCCTGTGGCACGAGAGGTGAGAGACAAAAAAATGCTGAAGTTAATTTCTCTGGCTGAGGAAGTTCTGTGAAGGTAAATTTTACCGACTTTTTAGTTAGAAAACCGCTGCTTTTCATACTCGATGCTTACCCAATCTATAAGAGACATACAAAAACCACGTATCCAGGGAAAGGGCTCCTTCAGGGAACGTGTGTGCACACCCAAGCTCACGAAAGTAATTGTGCACAGAAGTCTAGGAATAAAAGCTCAAGATAGTAAAGTGTTAAAACAAAGCATAGAGGAATTCCGATCAATTACGGGACAGCAACCAGTTTTAACCCGGGCAAAAAAGTCCATAGCCGCCTTCAAAGTGAGAAAAAATATGGTCACAGGTATGAAAGTCACCCTGCGCGGACAAAAAATGTATGCCTTCGTCGATAAACTAATTCACCTGGTTCTTCCTCAAGTTAAAGATTTCCAAGGATTGAACTTACGGCAATTCGATGAATTTGGCAACTATCATTTAGGATTCACAGACCAAGGTGTGTTCCCCGAGCTAGAGGTTGATTTTCAAGAACTCAAGCTTGGCTTGGAAGTCAGTTTTATAACCAGTGTTGTAAATAGCGACAAAGCGCGTCAATTGTTTACCGATATGGGCTTTGTTTTCCAGACAAAAAGATAAGTCCTTGTTGTTGTTTCGAAAGGAATTCGGGTCATCTAAAAAAGCCTAGATGGATCTTGTCTCAGACGCTTTGTGCCGAATAAAAAACGCTTATCGAGCTAAACATACTTTGACGTTACTGCCTGCCTCTTTAGTGGTTTTTAGAATCTGTACAGTGATGGCGGCCAGAGGGTTTGTAGACTCGGTGCGATGGCTTTCGTTACGCTCTACGGGAATGCAAGATAAAATAGTGGTAACTTTTAAATACTCGGGAGTGCGCCGCGTCTCTGCTATAAAGGGCCTCAAGCGCATAAGTAAACCTGGAGCAAGGTTATATTTACCCAGCCGCCGGCTCCCTCGGCTTTTAGGCGGTTTGGGCTTAGTGATAGTCTCCACTAGTTCGGGAATAATGTCGGTTTCCAGAGCCAAAAGCTTAGGCATAGGGGGTGAAGTGGTCTGTTATGTTTGGTAGACGAGTGGGATATTAAGATAGTGCTTAAAGAATTTCATTGACATGCCCAGAAAAGCCAATATTATTAATCGCCGTAGCCTTAATTTGGTTTCTAAAGCGGAGGCTGTGTCGTGCGCTTGGATATTAGATCGGTACGCAGGACGGGCTCGGGTAAAAATAGAAAACCAAGTCCATGCTTTGCAGCGAGATATCCCGGATCTAGTGACCTGCTGCAACGGTAGGTGTTTTATATACTTTTCTAAAAAAGATGAGTCGAAAAAAGCCCGACAACTTCAAGGTACTTTGTCTAAAGTGCTAGCGAATATAATACAAGGTATAGCTGTAGGTGCAGAAGTTAAGCTCCGATTAAATGGCGTCGGCTATAAGGCGAAAGTTGAACAGCAAAAACTAATTTTAGATGTGGGCTTTAGTCACTCTGTAAACATACCGATTCCACCGGACATAACAGCTTCTTTGCCAGACACTACCAGTATTACTTTGTCGGCTACAAATAAAGAAAAGTTGGGTGCGTTTGCAGCCAAGTTAAGGCAAGTACGTCCTCCCGAACCATATAAAGGTAAGGGAATTCAGTATGTTACGGAAAGTGTTAGTCTGAAGTCCGGTAAATCGAAGCGTTAGATTATTAAGTTAGTTCCCTGCACAGTTCTCATAGGTAAGTGAGAAACTATTCGTTGTCGGTTGATCAGAGGCTAGCCGATCGTTTTTTTACTTGGGGTTAATACTATTTTTTTATAAGTGGTTGTCCCAAGTCCCGATTCCTTTTTTTCCTTGAACTTACTTTTAGACCAGCTCGGCTCTTTGCCACAATTGAATTCAACTCAGTTGAGTCCGGTGTTATCGGTGAGCGCAGCGGGAATTGCACCTTACCTGTACGCCTCCAGCATTTTAGAGTTTGCAACATTGAGTATTCCCAGTCTAAAAAAAAACAGGGAGCTCGGCGGCTCTGCTTGGGTCAAGCAATTAAATTTGTGGAAGCGTTATCTAGCCACAGGATTCATAGTAGCTAGCTCTTGGCAAAAATGTTATGGGTTGAGCTACGGTCTATTTAGCATTAACACGTTGGATTTTATGATCTTGATGTCGGTTTTTGTATCGGGCGGGTTATTCGTCATATGGATGGCAGAAACGTTGAGCATTTACACGCTGAGCATCGGGTCTAATATATTGATTATGTTTGATATTTTAAGTGATTTAGGCAGGCTATCTCTATCGCAGTTATTTAGTTTCAAAGCCGGAATTTTATTATTTGTTGTTCTCTGGGGAAGTCTTGTGCTAACCGAAGCCCAGCGAAAACTACCTTTGGTAGTCTCTCGTCTGACCGGAGAGAGCTCAAGCGAGTTACCTAGAGCCAGGGAGGACCGGCCTGCAATTGATGATTATCTATCAATTTCCATTGTTCCGGGAGGCTCGACTCTGTCCATTCTGACCTTAGCTCTGTGCTTGTTTGTGGTAGGTTTTTTAAAGTCGTCTTCATCGCTAGTGCTACAACTAGCTGCGACTGCGGCCACTTTGCTCGTTTACTACCTAGTATCAAAAGCTTTCGTTGACTTTGCCTTGAATACGGAAGAAATAACAAAATCTCTAAGAAAAATGTCTGTCAGTCTTTACGGGATCAAGTCAGGTCCCTCAACTCTCAAGTATCTTAATGATGTCAAAGCAGTACTATTTTTGATCCCATTCCTAAGCACGGCCTTTTTTATTTTGGCTCCGTTTTTAAGTAGCATCTACATAAAAAATTCGGAAAATCCCGTCTTTTCGTTTGTCCCTTCCCTGTTTCTGATTTACAGTATTTACAATGACCTTTTTTATAAAGTATCCGCTTATCTAAAACTAGACGATTGATCCTACAAAAGCCTGTAGTGTTGGAAGTTTATTGGAACACATAGAAAAGGCTCCTCAGAGCAAAAGTTAACCTCCGACTACATGACAGTGAGATTCACAAAGAAACCCAAGACAGGCCTTAGATTTTCAGCTGTTTTGTCTAGAAAACTTTCGCGTTACAAAACTCCTACTCTCAATCCTGAGGCGAGGCCGACGAGTGGCCCTGCTCGGCCTTTACCAAGTCATTCTAGAAGCCCTTCGACCTCGACAAGCTACTGCACTTTTACACGCACGAAAAGGATTTTAAGGCATCTGTCCCAGCCTTCTGCAAACATCGAAAACAAGGCCCTGCTGCACGATTATATTCAGATGCTCTCGGGGACGAACATGTGTTACTCCGTTCCTGATTCGAGCCGAGAGCTCTTTGGCGTAAAACGTTTGTCTATGTGCCGATTGAAGGAAGCTAAGTTGCACAGAAAGCTTACCGCAAAGTTGAGCTACGCTTTATCCGGTGACTCTGGTCTTTCGCGGGATGCTTTACAGTATAAGAAGCTATTTGAGCATCGTCTATATTCTAAGCTTATGGATAAGCTTCGTACACGAGGAGCTGCCTTCTCTGCAATTACTGAGTCTCACTTAGACGACACCGTTCAAAGAACGGATCTCAGAGAACAGTATTTGTTTTCAGGACTTACTTACCTGAGCGCCACTGGCCGTAGATCGGAGTTTGTGACAAATCTTCCGCGTCTTAAAGAACTGATTCGTCAAAGCAGAGAGAACATCCAATTTATTTTACTCGAACTTGGCCTCACTCAAGCTGCACGGACACGAAAGCTTTATCCGTCTACCTCTGCTGTGACATCGGACAGACGAATAAGAGCCTTGCGAAAAGTTCTGCGTATCCTTAAAAAAGTGGGCCGCTCCGAGTCGCCTCTGACCGCTTTAATTGCTAACGCATCTGGAGTGAGAGTGTCCCGACTGTCTGAACTTTTGGCAAACAGAATGTTTTCTTTGGCTGCTTTATCTACTATATCAACCAAGCCTGGCAAGACGTCAGAAAAACCGCACAAATCACTCTTTAAACTCCTTAGTCCGATGAGTCTGCAGCCGCTCACAGCGGCCCAGTCGTCATCCACGGAAAAGGAAAGAAGCTTAATAAATTCTTTAACATTCAAAGATATTACTAGACGCGGCGAGTTGGAAGTACGTCAAGGTGACTTGGCGAGCACATCCTTTGGTCAGCAAAGGGCCCAGCGAGAGCTGCCACAAAAGCATCCTATTCTGCAGGAAGTTCTGGAATACCGGGGAGTCTCACGAACGAGGGCTGGAGGGCGGTCTAGGAGATTTAGGGTCTTACTGGTCATAGGTCGGAAGACGGGCTGGGTAGGTGTGGGCTTGGGAAAACATAAATACATTCCCGAGGCCATACAGAAAGCCAAGCGAGACGCCGCTAGAAACATATCTTTTCTAAGACGAACTGCAGTAGGAAGTATTTCTAATACAGTGAAAGGCAAATTCAAGAAGGCCCACGTCCTCTTGAAGCCCCTGCCCGTAGGATCAGGGATGATGACTGGTTCTTGTTTAAAGAACGTCCTCGTCTTAGCAGGATATAGTAACGTTTGGGGACTCCAGATGGGCACGCCCAATAAAATATGCAATGTGAAAGCAGTTTTAGACGCATTAGGTCAATTGCGTTCAGATGTGGAGATTATAGGTGCGCGACAGAGTAAGCGTGACGACACGAAACCACAGGAGAGTCTTGTGTGCGCCCTAAAATTATATGCGGAAACCCGGTAGCGTTAAGTTAGAATTTAAGGTATATTCCGGTGATACTATTTAATCTCATGCGTTTTATGGCCAGCCCTAAGGGAGCTCTGACAATTACGTCTTCTCGATTACGATTGGAAGGAGTCCTGCTTCCTTCTAGTCAACATATTAAACACGCGCTCACAAACCTCAAAGGGATACAGCACGGCAGGGCTTCCATATTGTTATTACGAGCCAGGCTAAATCCTAAGAGGCGTGTAGGATTGTTGACGAACGAGCAAGTAAAGCAGCTGCGAACTTCTTTTTCTAACGCCAGTTTTTCCACTGAAAACGTACTTATGCGAAGCTTTTTTCTGTCAAAACAAAGGCTATACGAGGCGCGTTTAATTCGAGGGGTGCGGCTTCGAAGACGACTTACTAATAGAGGACAAAGAACTAAAAACAACAACAAAACTATAAAAAGATTTTAAAGTATCAAAGTGGCCTCTGTTCCTTGTCTTTGCACATAATAGGAAGCGTTAAATTGAAGACAATGATGAAAGTACGATCTTCGTTAAAGCTGAGATGCGCCAAGTGTAAAGTCGTTCGCCGTTCGAACAAGATATATGTCTTGTGTCAAAACCCGAAACACAAGCAAAGGCAAGGATAGCTCTTGTGGTATTTTACCATATAAAAAAGAACGCTTTATGTGAAATGAGACGTTACCCAATGCTGCGTGACAAGGGAGGAGCTTCTAAACCCTTTGTGCCCCAACCGTTTAAGTCTAACCTGATGGCCCGTTTCGGAAAAACAACTAGCAAGATAGCAGTTGTATATGTTTACGTCACCCGTCAAAATGTGATTCTGACGTTAGTGGATTTGAAAAGTCGAAAAGGATGGCTAGACACTATTGATCGAAAACGCAGTTTTCTTGTTCGAACTGTAGCGTGTGTTTCTTCGGGACAATGTGGATTTCGAGGAAAGAGAAAAACGGCACCCTTTGCCATAAATTTGACTACCAAAAAACTGTTGAAATCGGCCTCGGATCTGGGCTATACGCACTTACGCTTGGTTCTTAGGGGGAATGGGTATAATCGAGAAACCATTTTGAAGACATTTCTGCGCGCAAAAACCAAACAACATAGAATTCCCATTTTGTCTGTGACAGACGTGACTTTAGCTCCGCACAATGGGTGCCGGCCTAAGAATAGAAAAAGAAGGTAGTTGAAACGAATGCAAGCTAGCTTTAAAAAACAAACCTTTAGATAGCTTACTGTGGCAAAACGAAATCTTCACCCCCAATGGTTTCCTCAAACGCAAGTATTTTGCGATGGCGTGCTGGTTATGGTGACTGCAGCAACCAAGGAAAGGCTAACTGTAGACACCTGGTCTGGCAACCATCCCGCATACAAAAGTCAGGATGGTATTAGTGTGCAAAAAAATCCTAACGTTCAGAGCTTTTTGAATCGGAGAGCCGGATACTAATGGTTATTGTGTCTAAAGGACTTCCACTTAGCGCTTCTACTTGGCCCAGCACACATGTTGCGTATCCACCCGCAGGCCGTCACGTCCCACCACCAGGGAGGCTGTCTTTCTGTTCTCTATTGTCACGCTCCTGAAATTAGTTTTGTCCCTCTCTGCCTAAATGCTGTTCGTCGAACTCTGCTGAGCTTTTCAACACAATTAAAACTTGTTGGGGTAAAAATAAATAGCTCTAGAAACACTTACCCCTGGTGCATGTTCTCGGGGTGCCGGGATAGTTATTTAGATTTAATAAGCCGACTTCAACGACTATCGGTCCGCATTCGAGAAACTTCTCTGTGCTACGTTCTTCAGTTAAAAAGTTCAGGGCCTCTAGTGGTGGTAGCCGGTCATATGATCACGCCCCCCACTCTGGAAATCCTTACACCTAACAAATACCTGACTAGTTTGGCTGCTAAGTGCGCGCTAGACATGGAGCTAATTTTTTCTAGCTACGTTTTAGCTGTCCCGGTCTCTTATTGGGAAAAAACTACAGATTCCCACGCGTCACCTTGTGGGCCTTTTTCTAGTTCTCACGTAACTTGCTCTTTTTACGGGTTTCGTCTAAATCTGCTGCCACGAAAAGAGTCTCACGAGCTGGCTATATTTGAAGTTCTTGGCCCTGCCGCTTATGGATCCTGGAGTGTATTAGCAACTATTTGTTTAAAGCTTTTTCGTAACTTTAAAGGGATATCCAGAGTAGTGTTGACTGACACTTAGGTATAGTATTGAGTTCGCTAATTATTTTGAAAATTTATCACATAGATGCGGAAGGGATGAAATTAGGCCGCTTAGCTAGCGTAATAAAAAAAACTGTTCTCTTTCATATAACGACTGCGACCGACCGCCCCTACAAATCTGTTCCCAACTACTTGATAGTTGTAAGCAACTGTTCGAAGATTTTGACTTCTCCAAACAGAATACGAAATAAGAAGTATTTTTTCCATTCCGGCTGCCCTGGGGGACTCAGAACTTTATCGTGGGGAGCGCTTAACTTGACCAACCCAGAAAAAGTAGTAGAACTAGCTTTGCGCCGAATGTTGCCTAGCACAGTTCACTCTAAGAACATTTTGAGAAAGGTCCGCTTTCATCGCCATGAGTACATGGAAAGAGAATCTTTGCGTATTATCAGACTACGCTAAGTTTTCGTACTCTGGTTGTGGGCCAAGAGAAATACTTGTGATTTTGTGGTATTTTACTTGTTTCCGGAGACGTCAGAATGTATGCCCACTCTACGACAAATCATTAGGAACGGGCGAGTCAAAATTCCTAAGCGACGACGCACCTTAGCCTTAGTTGAATCTCCTCAAAGGCAAGGAGTTTGCTTCAAAGTTTATACTATGACTCCTAAGAAACCTAACTCCGCTTTAAGAAAAGTGGTGCGCGTCCGATTATCCTCGAGATACGATGTTATTGCTCACATACCAGGGGAGGGCTACGCTGTACAGGACCACAATCTAGTCTTAGTCCGAGGGGGTCGAGTAAAGGATCTGCCTGGAGTAAGATTCAAAATTGTCAGGGGAGCACGAGAGGCTGTAGGAGTGACGAATAGAAAAAATGGCAGATCAAAGTACGGTGTGAAGAAATCTTTTTAGCATATACAAATGACTCGAGTCTCTAAACCAAAACAGCACCCTATTTTCAAAAGTGCGCTGGTGGCTATGCTGGTGGCACGCATACAAAAATCAGGGAAAAGAAGCGTAGCAGAGGGCTTAATCCTACGTACTATGAATTACGTCGAACAGAAAGCAAACAAGCCGGCTCTGATGGTTCTGGAGCTAGCTGTAAAGAAGCTCATGCCGGAAGTGTCTTTAGTTTCGCAGCGGGTCGGTGCCTCAGTGTATCAAATTCCGCGTTCTATTCTGACTAGTGCGTCCATTCCACAGGCCATAAAATGGCTAGTCGACTCGGCGAAGGCTAAGAAAACGAACCGAATCTCCGAGGCCTTGGCATTAGAGATTCTAGACGCTTTTAATGGCCAGGGAACGGCCGTTGCTAAGCTTCAGCAAAATAAACGTATGGCTGCAGCCAATTTGGTTTATGCACATTTAGACAGAGGTCAGCAAAAACGCACCAGCCGTGTGGGACGGAAAATATTTCGATCACGCGCCGAGTCTAAGAAAAAACGGGCGATGAACGCTTTGTCTAGATTACAGAGACACTACCGACAAGTAGATCGGTCAGTAAACAAGAGCCATGCCTTCCAAGCTGAATACCAAAGTCACCTATGGTATGCCAATCCAGAACGCTTATAAGGCTAGCTTTCTAGGTAAAAAGTATCTGATATCAATTAACTAACACTTTCATGGCGAGAGAAATTTTTGAAAGAGGCAAGCCTCACGTGAACGTGGGAACTATTGGCCATGTAGACCATGGTAAAACCACACTAACTGCGGCTATCACATCTGTACTGGCGGTCACCTCAGGCGGAAAAGCTAAAAAGTACGACGAGATTGATGCGGCGCCGGAAGAAAAGGCCCGAGGAATTACCATTAATAGTGCCCACGTCGAGTACGAGACATCTAAGAGACATTATGCTCATGTAGACTGTCCTGGTCACGCTGATTATGTCAAAAACATGATTACGGGCGCAGCTCAAATGGATGGAGCGATCTTGGTAGTTTCGGCGGCAGACGGCCCGATGCCCCAGACCAGAGAGCATATTCTACTCTCTCGTCAGGTCGGTGTTCCCAATATTGTTGTTTTCTTAAACAAAGAGGATCAAGTAGATGATCCTGAGCTTTTAGAATTAGTGGAATTAGAGGTTAGAGAGATGCTAAGTAGCTATGGATTTCCAGGCGATGATATACCGTGTATTTCAGGATCTGCGCTTCAGGCTTTAGAGACGGTCCAAAAGAACCCCGGCATTAAACGAGGGGACAATGACTGGGTGGATAAGATTTTAGCTTTGATGGACGCTGTAGATGATTATATTCCAACACCAGAAAGAGAGGTAGACAAACCGTTCTTGATGGCCGTGGAAGATGTTTTCTCTATTACAGGTCGAGGAACGGTCGCTACGGGTCGAGTAGAACGAGGCAAAGTGAAGGTTGGTGAAACGATTGAAATTGTCGGGTTGAAACCTACACGCTCTTCAACTGTAACGGGTATAGAGATGTTTCAGAAAACTTTAGAAGAAGGAGTGGCAGGTGATAATATTGGCGTCCTTCTTCGGGGAATTCAAAAGACTGACATCTTAAGGGGAATGGTGCTAGCAGCGCCAGGGAGCATTACTCCTCATACAGAGTTTCAGGCGGAAGTTTACATTTTAACACCAGATGAAGGTGGGCGCCACAAGCCTTTTTTTGCAGGATACCGACCACAGTTCTACGTAAGAACTACAGACGTTACTGGTTCTATCACTGCCATTAAAAATGTTTCTGAAGACGGGACGGAGGAAGATATTTCTATGGTTATGCCAGGAGACAAAGTGACCATTGAAGCTAGCTTAATTTATCCAATCGCGGTAGAAGAAGGTATGAGATTTGCCATCCGTGAAGGCGGGAGGACCGTTGGAGCTGGATTGGTAGTCAAAATAGTTAAGTAGTTGAAAAATCGGCTAAGAGGTGGTATAAAAGAGGTTGTGTCTCAAGACGGAACGAATAGGAGACGGCTCCCAAACTTATGAAAGAAACCATTATTAAAACTCAGGGAACTGGAGGATGGCTGAGGACAGGGGGTGAAGAAGAGCGCTACGTCATAACTTGGGCTAGCCCGAGGACGCAACTTTTCGAGTTGCCCACGGGAGGATGTGAATTTATGCGACAGGGCAAAAATCTTATTACATTTGCCCGAAAAGAACAGTGCATTTCTATAGGAAAACAGTTAAGGACTAATTTTAAGATAAATGACTACAAGATTTTTCGGGTGCTTCCCAACGGTCAGGTTGTTCTGCTTCATCCAAAAGACGGGGTCTTCCCGGAAAAGGTTAACACTGGGCGAGTTTTAGTTGGTGCCATGGAAGCAAACATAGGCAAATTTAAGGACTAATAAAAATGCAAATTGGGCAGGTGGCGAAACGGTAAACGCACCACATTCAAAATGTGGCGAGCAACGCTCTTAAGGGTTCGATTCCCTTCCTGCCTAGTTGGTTTAGATTTAATGTCAACCTGGGGCGGAAGGGATCGAACCTTCGCATAACGGAGTCAAAGTCCGTTGCCTTACCACTTGGCTACGCCCCATATCCTGTTACATATCCCGTCTATTCTATAACTAGTGTTTTCTGCTGGTCTGGCAACTGCAAGCGCGCCGAGATAGCTCAGTTGGTAGAGCAGTGGATTGAAGATCCTCGAGTCACCAGTTCAAGTCTGGTTCTCGGCAAAAAGTACATTTAAACAGGGCTTATTTGTATAATGTTTCCTGTCTTACCGGGGACGCTACCTTGTAGCCACAATAGACTATGACGCACATCTAGCTTAAGTGGTCGCACTCTATTGTATTTTCGTCGAGAGGTTTTCCACCTTCCGGGCATCTTCTTTCTTGGATAGACACGAGACGGGAAGGTTCCTGCCCCTGCCGATCCAGGTGCTCGGTGGTGTTTAGATCCTCTAGTCATAGGTCCTCTACTAAATCCATAGCGGGATACTACACCTGCAAATCCGTGGCCTTTGCCTACTCCTCGTATACACACTAGGCGAGGTCCTGTGGGAAGCAGAGCAGATTCCGAAGAAGGTGTCCAGACGGGTACTTGCTCGCTTGACCGCAGAGGCTCCTGACGAGAGGCTCCCTCTCTGGGAACTTGAAAGACAGGGCCAGACTCTTGAAAGCGCCTAGGCACGAGCTCTGTGATGTCTGAGATCTGACCCAGAAGCATAGGCTCATTCTTTCTAGTAGCGAGGGTTAGCGATTGGACCGTTTCGCTGGGTTTAGAACAAAATTGTGTGTGTTTCCGGCGCCTCGACGCAGCCAGGCCAGTCTGCAAATTGATGGTAACTTGAACTGAAGGTCGTAGACTGACCATACTTACTAATTTCTGCGTAGAGCCCAGGGTATCTAAGCTCAACACTGAAACTTTTGTTCCCAGAAAATTTCTTGCCATATGGCTCTATAAAATGTCTAAGACTTTCCATTAATCACCAGACACTGCATAAGTCTTAAACTAATATCCAATTTTTGCTTTCCAAAAAACCGAGAGTCGAGTTACTCAGGCGCAGGGAAATAGTAGCAGATATTTGTCGGGAGGCGTCGCGCCGTACCTTAATTAAGTAACTCGTTTTAGGCTTTTTAAAGGAAGTAATCGCTCCCGATAGCGCTTGGACTCTAGCTTTGTTGTTTTCCTGAACGACTGAAGCCAGAACAACATTCCTGTTTAATAGTTTTTCTGGTAAGGGCTTCAAATGGAGCGAAAGCGACTTTCCTGCCCTGACTTTAGATTCTTTAAATGGTCGAGTTTTTCTGTATTGGTTGAGAGCCATATATGGCGTGCTAGGCCTCAAAAAAGTCTCACCGTACAATTAAATCATGATAAAGCCTAAAAAACTCTTCTTTGTGCAGCAGTTTTTCTTCTTCTGGCGTAAGCAGCGCGTGAAACCCTTCTGCGCCTTGGTTTTACTGCTTGTAAAGCTTTACTTTGATTGGTCAAGATTAGTAACTGTCGAAGGCGCTTCGCGTGTCTAGTTAGAATTTTTTGTTCTTTAATCCTTAGCCGAGTTAAACGTCTTGGTCTGATTCTTTGATAGCGGTCTAGAAACCACGAGGAAAAAACGACATTCGTCGCGTCTGAATCTAATATTTGATACAGAACGCGTGCGTCTCTAACAGGAGAAACTTTACCTATCACTGGCGAGCGTTGTCTTTCCTCTCTAAAGCTAAAGCGCGGACGATTCTGGTCGAATAACGACTTTATCGAATCCATCAGGGACTGCGAAGAGCTTTGTTTGTCATCTTTCAGGCTGTTCGATTCGTCCGCGGTAGTCACGTAACTATGGAAACTTCGTTTGGAGCTCTCGGAAACTTTATAAGTCATTTTTTGAGAAAAGTAACTTCATAGTAATTTTGACGACTCTGCGAGTTATGGGTCAATCTTAGCCCAGACTTTCCTCTACCTTTAAGGCTAGTAAAAAACTAGTCTCTACCCCAAACTCAAGGGGCAGCTGTTCACACACTTCCTCGCAAAACCCACTTACCAGCAGGCCAATGCAGTACTCCTCGGGCAAGCCACGTTGACGCAGGTAAAATAGTTGATCTTGATTAATAGGCTGAACAGTTGCTTCGTGTTCCACATGGCACTTATTGGTCGAAGCGATGATGTACGGAAAGGTACAAGTCAATGAATCTGGGCCCAGTAAAATAGAATCACATTTCGTGAAATTTTGAGCCTGATAGGCGCGAGGCCCGATTTCCACGCTTCCCCGGTAGATGTTTTTTGATAAGCCTGTAGAAATACTTTTGGATATAATTCTACTTTTACTTCCGGTTCCAATATGGATCATTTTAGTTCCTGTATCAGCTTGCTGGAGGCTGTTAGTAAAACTAACGGAGTAGAACTCCCCTTGAGAGTTTTCTCCCATAAGTATGCAACTTGGATATTTCCATGTAATAGCAGAGCCCATTTCAACTTGAGCCCAAGAGATTTTGGCTTGTGATCCTACGCACATCCCTCTTTTAGTGACCAAATTGTAAAGCCCGCCCTCTCCGTTTTCATCTCCTGTGTACCAATTTTGAACCGTGGAATATTTAATCTCGGCTCCCGCTTCAGCTAGGAGTTCTACTACCGCTGCATGGAATTGATTATCGTCGTACTTAATAGCTGTGCAACCCTCGAGATAACTGACATAGGAGCCCGTCTCAGCGACGACTAAAGTGCGCTCGAACTGCCCTGAAGTTTCATCTTCTATGCGAAAATAGGTGGATAACTCTACATCGCACTTAGTGTCTTTGGGAATAAAACAAAACGAGCCGTCGCTGAAGATAGCGGAGTTAAGAGCTGCGTAGAAGTTGTCAGCTACTGGAACCACTTTTCCCAAGTACTTTTGCACAAGCCACGGATATTGAACAATAGCCTGTGTCAGTGAACAGAAAATGATGCCGGATTTCATAAGCTGAAGCTTTAGCGTAGCTAAGACCGACACACTGCCCACTACGGTATCAACGGCTACGGGTTTCCTATCTCCTTGAGTAGCTGCCGGTAGATTCAGTTGATTCACCGTATCTTCTAGTTTAGATCTAGTTAAGGAGTCTTGTGATGGAACAGAGTAAAAAATCTGTAGGTTACATTCTGGTGCCGGAGGGGCGAACAGGCTCCATTTTGGGATGTTTAATTTCTGCCACCACGTGAAGGCTCGCTCTCTAAACAGCCTGATTTGGATGGGTTCCCGCCTTAAGCGAGAAACGCGACGGATCAAGTCTGTGCTCAGTCCCTGGTGTAACCGCGAATGGCTTGACAGTCCATTGAGGCTAGTTCCGTACTCATATTGAACATATTGAAAAGGAGCATTAAGGGCTTGAGTTAGAGATTGTGTGGGACTTGGCAGAGTATAGGGAGCAAAAGAGCTGTTCATGTTCCTCTTGGCCTTAATAGGAACGCTCTTTCCCAAGCTAGCCAACAGCTTTCTCTCTTACAAACATAGATTGGGTAAGAATAATTCAAGCCTAGGTGTTTAAGTCATATAGTCCTTAGTTAGTTTCTAGATAATAATAAAAATTATGCTAAATCTACAGAAGCTAGATCTAGAGGGAAGTTGTGCGCGTTACGCTCATGCATTACTTCCATACCAAGGTCAGCACGGTTTAGTACATCAGCCCATGTGTTAATTACACGTCCTTCACTATCCACAACTGACTGGTTGAAGTTGAATCCGTTTAGGTTGAATGCCATAGTGCTAATTCCCATAGCAGTTAGCCAAATACCTACAACTGGCCATACAGCAAGGAAGAAGTGTAGGGCACGAGAGTTGTTGAAGCTAGCGTATTGGAAGATTAGACGTCCAAAGTATCCGTGAGCCGCAACGATGTTGTACGTTTCTTCTTCTTGTCCTAGACGGTATCCGTAGTTTGTTGACTCTTCTTCAGTTGTTTCACGGATTAAGCTAGAAGTTACTAGAGACCCGTGCATTGCGCTGAATAGAGATCCTCCGAATACACCTGCTACACCAGCCATATGGAATGGGTGCATTAGGATGTTGTGCTCAGCTTGGAAAACAAGCATGAAGTTGAATGTTCCAGAAATTCCAAGAGGCATTCCGTCCGAGAAGCTTCCTTGTCCAATAGGGTAAACTAGGAACACCGCTGAAGCAGCAGCAACTGGAGCTGAGAACGCCACGAAGATCCATGGACGCATACCTAGACGGTAGCTTAGTTCCCACTCACGCCCCATGTATGAAGCTACACCTAGTAGGAAGTGTAGAACTACTAGTTGGTAAGGACCACCGTTGTATAGCCACTCCTCGATAGAAGCCGCTTCCCAAATTGGGTATAGGTGAACACCAATTGCGTTTGAGCTTGGGATAACAGCACCAGAGATGATGTTGTTTCCGTAAAGAAGTGATCCAGCAACTGGCTCACGAATTCCATCGATGTCCACTGGAGGAGCTGCGATGAAAGCAACGATGAAGCAAGTTGTAGCAGTTAATAGACAAGGAATCATTACTACACCAAACCATCCAATGTATAGACGATTCTCAGTGCTAGTTACCCATGCCGCGAAACGATTCCAAAGCATAGAAGCACCAGACAGTTTTTGGTTGTTAACGCTTACTGAATTACGAGTAGCCATTAGGATTGACCTATGGAGCTTTGTCATACCAGCGGGTGCCTCAAGCGCAAAAACTCATATTTACTCTGAAAAAAAAGCTCTTTACTCGACAGGAGAGTTTGTCTACTCCCCATCCGCGATATTTTAAGTCGCAGGTCCCTGGAGCTTTGCTACCTGCAAGCGGGATCGTTCGTGCCAGCACGTCTCAGCGGGTAACGCGGCTCGAACGCGCGACCCCAACCTTGGCAAGGTTGTGCTCTACCACTGAGCTATACCCGCAGCTTCTTGAGAATCTGCTCTTTCACGCCCTACAAACGCTAATAAGAACTCGAGACTGACGGGACTCGAACCCGCAACCTCCACCGTGACAGGGTGGCATTCTAACCATTGAACTACAGTCCCCTGAGGAGAGAGGGGGATTTGAACCCCCGGCACGTGAATACGTGCTACAGATTAGCAATCTGCCGCTTTCGACCACTCAGCCATCTCTCCACCCTCGTGACTCTGGCAGGATTTGAACCTGCGGCCTTGGGCTTATGAGTCCCGCGCTCTGACCTACTGAGCTACAGAGCCAACTATGTACGAGTTTTCTGAGCCGAATCGGATTTGAACCGATGAAGGCGTAGCCAACGGATTTACAATCCGCCCCCATTGACCACTCGGGCACCGACTCATCTCAAAGATGTATGTTCAGAAAATAGCCGTTTCGTTAGATGAACCCAAACCGCCTCATGCCAACGTATAAAATTAAAGCCAATGCTGTAGATAAAATAACCAGGATTAGTGTATACAGAAGAATAACCATACGACCTTCCTAGAGAGTTCTTGGACTTCACGCCGAAGTAGGGCTTAGGCTGGGACCGGGAGCTATTTCCGTTCCCGAGATAGTCCCTATTTTATAGACACGCGGTTTTGGATCTGTTCACGTTGTTAAGCTTAAGCTTTGACAGCTCGTTTTTTCAGTTCTTCTTGACGTTTGCGAGCTTCTTCTTTAATAGTCTGATCTTTTTCCTTAGCTTCCGCTAGGCCCCCCACCAAATAAAAAGCTTCTTCTTCTAGTTGGTCCACTTGGCCTTGAAGTATTTCCGTGAATCCCTCAATGGCTTCTTTTAAGGAGACATATTTACCTGGCGATCCTGTAAACACCTCTGCGACGTAGAAAGGCTGCGATAAGAAACGTTCTATCTTTCTTGCACGAGAAACTACTAACCGGTCTTCCTGCGAAAGCTCATCCAGCCCTAGGATGGCAATCAAATCTTGCAATTCTTTATATTGTTGCAGGATTTTACGAACACTCTGAGCTGTGTCATAATGTGCCTCGCCTACGATCTCTGGCTGCAAAACCGTCGAGTTGGACTCTAGTGGATCAATAGCAGGATAAATTCCTTTAGCTGCTAGTTGTCTAGACAACACAGTAGTGGCATCTAAGTGAGAGAAGGTCGTGGCCGTGGCAGGGTCCGTCAAGTCATCTGCAGGTACGTAAATAGCTTGAATCGATGTAATAGAACCTGTCTTGGTAGTAGTGATGCGCTCCTGTAAGTAGCCCATCTCTGTAGCCAGAGTTGGTTGGTACCCCACCGCCGAAGGCATTCTGCCCAGAAGAGCCGATACCTCAGAACCTGCTTGAACGAAACGGAAAATATTGTCCACGAATAGAAGAACGTCCTGTTTTCTTTCGTCTCGGAAAAATTCGGATATGGTCAGTGCAGTTAAAGCTACTCGCATTCGTGCGCCGGGAGGCTCATTCATTTGTCCATACACTAAAGCTACTTGGCTATAAGGTGGGTACTGGGCGTCGATAACCCCTGCTTCTCTCATTTCTTTGTACAAGTCAAATCCTTCTCGTGTACGCTCGCCCACCCCGGCGAAGACTGAGACGCCACCATGAAATTTAGCAATATTATTGATCAGTTCCATAATCAACACGGTTTTACCCACTCCCGCTCCGCCAAACAGTCCCACTTTTCCACCTCGACGATAAGGAGTCAAGAGATCTAGTACTTTAATGCCAGTTTCCAGAACAGATGGTTCCACCACCAGGTCTGCAAGGGTCGGAGCTGTGCTGTGAATAGGACGCCGCTCGTAAAGTTCTAATTTTTGCGACAAGTTTTGCAGAGGGTTGGAGCCTTCTTTAACGTCTGACTTTTCTAGTAAAAACCGCCACACGGGGCCCAGTCGATCTGTAGGCAGACCCAAAACGTTAATGATTCGACCTAACGTACACTCTCCTACAGGTGAATAGATAGGCGCAGTGGTAGATAGAACTCGGGCTCCGCGTCTGATACCTTGGCTATCCCCCATCCCCACTGATCTAACTTTGTAGTTTCCCAGTAAACACTGCACCTCACAAGCTAAAGCTACTTTACCTGGTGGCAAGCATTGTCTTCCTATCAAAACGTTCCAAGAAGTAGCAGGGCGAACTCTGCACACTAGAAGCGTTTCGTTAACTTTGGGAATGTTTTTCTTGGGCGGGAGAAAACCAACATCAATTACTGGGCCGACCACTTGAACGACACGTCCCTGGGGAAGAGAAGATGGTACAGCAGTTGTGACTGAGCTCGCTTTGTCACTCATGGGACATTTAATCGACCTTATCGTATTCTTGTCACTTTATCTGGCTACCTTTTATTAATCACATACTGGAGGCCCTGAAGGCCAAAGGGAGTCACCAACTTATTCATATTTCTGTACCCGAGTGGGTTCGAACCACTGATGCTTATAAGAGAATGGATTATGAGTCCATCGCTTTCGACCGCTCAGCCACGGGTACTCTAGTAGTCATGTTTACTGCCGTGCTTCACTTTATTGACCTAAGATGCGTGGCGGCTCTCTGAAGAACACGGCTAAGAAAAGCACCAGAAGGGTGCTCAGTAGTAACAAGCTATAGACTGCAGCCTCCATCTGTGTTTATTTGTCTAAGTGTATCGAGCTTGGCTTCTCACCGGACCCCTAATGTCGGTCTATCTTTTTCTATTTTTTGGTAAAATCTTTTTTTGGACCCGCTGTGGTTCTCCAGGTTAGATCGATGACCCTAGCCCCGAGTAAGAACCATAGATAAACAAGCCCAAAAGCGTTAAAACGGCCATACCCCCTATACAAGCAATTAACCATAAAGGCACGCGACCTCCTTCTACCATCTGAGCTAGCAAACACTTCTTTGATTCCCCGCTACCGTATGCACTAACAACCAGAGCAGCGCGGAGAAAGTACAGGCAGCTTTCCATGTGGAAGCCGAGCTGGTGAAGGGACTTGAACCCCCAACCGACTGATTACAAATCAGTCGCTCTACCGGTTGAGCTACACCAGCCAAGGCCCCCCTCTTTGACCTCAACCCCTGCACGATGGCGGGAGGGCATACGGACGGAGAGACTCGAACTCTCACAGGGATCCCTACCAGGACCTAAATCTGGCGCGTCTACCAATTCCGCCACGTCCGTCTTGGGCCCAGTAGGACTCGAACCTACATTGGAAACTTAGAAGGTTTCTGTCTTCTTCCCTTAGACGATGGGCCCGAGGTGGGCAGTACCGGATTCGAACCAGTGGCCCCCTGCTTGTAAGGCAGGTGCTCTACCACCTGAGCTAACTGCCCATCCCTTTTTAATTATCTAGACTTTTGAGTGTCGCTTGGGCGCCACGTGTAAAAGCGGTCGGACAACCAACCATAGCAAATCTCCTGCGTGAGGGAACCCGTGAATTTGGGCAAAGGTGAATTCCACGCTCCATTTGGTCTTAATAGCTCGCGCCTCCAGTGGGTTGGCCAAGGCCATTCCTGTGATAACCAAATCGGGCTGAAGGTCGCGAATCCGATCGAGCTGGTTCGAGTTGTCGGGTTTTTCAACAATCTTCGGGAGACGGACCCCCATCGTCCGGCAAGTGTGCTCTAGAAGCGCCAGCTCGCCGGCCTGATAGCGTTGGTCCATATAGGGGATCCCTATTTCGCATACCCTCATGCCGCACCTGGTCAAAAACCGGCCCAGAGCGATTTCTAACATATTGTCCCCCGTGAACAGAACGCTTCGCCCCTGCGTCCAATCAAGATAAGGGCGGCACACTGACCAAACCTGTTGTTCCCTCTGAACAAGCCCGTGTGCAGGGGCCCCAAAGACCTCGCAAATTCGTTCCAGCCAGGCTCTAGTTCCATCAGGTCCTATGGGGAACGGGGCCACTATTAACCGGCACTTCCGTCGGCGCATAAGAGTGGTGGCGGTCCGGCTCAGGTAGGGGCTCACCCCACACACGTAGTCGCCTTCTTTAAGGGCAGGTAACTCCGCAAAGCGCGGAGTGGGCAGCCAGGCGGGCTGGATGCCTAATGCGGCTAACTCTGACTGAAGCTGCTGAGCGGTGGTTTCGGCTACGGAACCGAACAGAACCAGGGAAGGAGAGGCCGTGCTGCCTTCGCTGCGCGGAGCTCTTTGCGCTAGAGCAGCGAGCACCGTATCTTCTCCTTGGGTGAACGCATAATCTAATCCATTAGCACGGGCCACTACTATAGGGACACCGATGGCGGCCTCGACCCGCGGGGCTAGGCCCTCCAGATCCATCTTGATGATCTCCGTTGTACAAGTTCCAATCCAAAACACCACGCCCGGAGAGCGGTCATGCTTTATCTGTGTGCAAAGCCGAAGAAGCTCCTCGAAATCGTTGAGCTGGGCGGATATATCGCCCTCTTCGAGCTCGGCCATCGCATACCGAGGCTCTGCAAAAACCATCACCCCTAAGGCATTTTGTAAGAAGTAGCCACAGGTCTTGGTCCCAATCACCAAAAAGAAGCTGTCCTCAATTTTCTGGTACAGCCAGGCCACGCAGCTTATGGGACAAAACGTATGGTAATTGCCTGTCTCACATTCAAAATTCAGCCTTGGGCTTTCTGTGGTGGCAATGCCCAACATGTCAAGAAAGGTGGACCAAAAACGAAAACTTGGGCAGGAAATGCTCGCTCATCGACACCCTCTGCCCCAGGCTATGGACGAGAAACAGAGGAAGGGGCTAGGTAAAAATCGGACAGTAAACTGAAAAGGTCGCGGTCTGCCGCTTCGCGCGGCACTACCCCCTCAGGCTGGGCTAGAAGCTGGTCGGCTATATTAAGGTAGTAGCCGCAGACCGAAACCAGGGCTGGCTCTTGCTCGCAGATCTCGAAGATGGTTTTTCCTTTGACCCTAGAGATTCTGATATCTTCTATGAGAGGTAGGACTTCTAAAACGGGCACCGGAACAGTCTCAAGGTACTTGTCAATCAAGTCCCGTTTAGCAGTCCGGTTTCCTATAAGCCCGGCCAGGCGCAGAGCGTGGGTACGTGCTTTTTCCCGGACAGAGGCCACAATACGATTGGCCGCAAATAGAGCATCAAACCCGTTGTCCGTGACAATGAGGCAATAGTCTGCGTAGTTAAGGGGAGCAGCGAATCCCCCGCAGACCACATCACCCAACACATCGAACAGAATAACGTCGTACTCGTCAAAAGCATTGAGCTCCTTCAGGAGTTTAACCGTTTCTCCCACCACATAGCCTCCGCAACCGGCTCCCGCTGGGGGTCCTCCCGCCTCCACGCAGTCTACCCCGCCGTATCCGCGGTGTATGACATCCTCTGGCCATACATCCTCATAATGGTAGTCTTTGGCCTGCAGTGTGTCTATAATAGTGGGGATTAGGAATCCAGTGAGGGTAAAGGTGCTGTCGTGTTTTGGGTCACACCCAATCTGAAGCACTCGCTTGCCTCGTCGGGCCAGAGCTACTGAGATATTGCAGCTGGTCGTAGACTTCCCAATGCCCCCTTTCCCGTAGACAGCTAGTTTCATGTGCTTGTGTGGCTTCTGATCAGTAATGTAGCCTAGCTAGTTAGTTTACTCCATAGCCCACAGATGGGCGAACTTACACACCAAGAGAGACGGTCTTGGGGCACAACTCACCTCCAGTCTTCGGCCCTTAAAGGAAAGAAAGCCGGGCCTGTTAGAGTAAATAGTAAAGTCGCGCCCCCGCTGGGTTTGCGGCAGGCTAGGCTTAAACACGGCGCCTCGCTGTCGAACCAAAACTTGGCCTGGAAAAACCCACTGCCCAGCGAAGCGCTTCACTCCCAGTCTCTTGGGGTTGGAGTCGCGGCCGTTCTTAGTGCTTCCTGCACCTTTTTTATGCGCCATTGGCTAGAGGCTAGAATAGAACCTTGCTAAACCAAACCCCCTTGCCCTCCGTTTTGTCTTCGGTGCCCCTAAGTGTTTAAGTGTTGGGTTTGAGTTGGCTGGGATTCGAACCCAGAACCGTTCGGTTAAAAGCCGAGTACTCTGCCGTTGAGTTACCAACCCCTGTAAGTGTGGAGGCAAGGGGATTCGAACCCCTGACCTCAGCCTTGCAAAGGCCGCGCTCTACCAACTGAGCTATGCCCCCTTCGGGTCTAGTTGCCTCAAAGGCCGTTAGCTTGCTAGCCAAACGATGGAAAAAGTTCTGCATGGTGAAGGAGGGTGTAAGAAGAACAGCCATGAGGTTAGAGCCCATGGTTTCTATAGTTGCAGTTGGGGTTGAAATCCCACCTGGGGCCCAACCCTCCCTCTCGCCCTACCTGTCCCAGATTAGGGTAAAGGGACAAACTAACGCAGGTTAGTAGTGCCCCCTCGCGGCTTTCCGGCGGGGTAGAGCAGCGCGGTACAGCTCATCGGGCTCATGACCCGGAGGTCAGTGGTTCGACCCCACTCCCCGCTCAAAAACAACACGACGACGTATTGCTACAGCGTATAGATGGTAGAGATGAAAAGAGAAGTTCCGGCTTCAGACGGTTCTAGCCTGTTTCGGGAAAGTTTTAGTGCGAGTTTGATCCTGGCTCAGGATGAACGCGAGTCGGCGTGCCTAACACATGCAAGTCGTATGGGGCTTCGGCCCCATGGCGTACGGGTGAGTAACACGTGGGCACCTGCCCCCAGATACGGGTATAATGGAGGGAAACCTTCGGTAATCCCCTATAGGCGCAGGAAGTGCTTTGGAAAGTTCTAGCTGCTAGCTAGAGTGTCTGGGGATGGGCCTGCGGCTGATTAGCTAGTTGGTGCGGGTAATGGCCTACCAAGGCGAGGATCAGTAGCTGGCCTGAGAGGGCGGCCGGCCACATTGGGACTGAGACACGGCCCAGACTCCTACGGGAGGCAGCAGTGGGGAATCTTCTGCAATGGGCGCAAGCCTGACAGTGCGACGCCGCGTGAAGGAAGAAGGCCACTTTCGGTCGTAAACTTCTTTGCACGGGCACAGGAAGACTGACCGCCCGGGAAGCAAGTATCGGCTAACTCCGTGCCAGCAGCCGCGGTAAGACGGGGGATGCAAGCGTTATCCGGATTTATTGGGCGTAAAGCGTCTGTAGGTGGTTTGGTGTGTCTGCTGTCCAAACGCAGGGCTTAACTCTGTGGGGCATGTGGAGACTATCAGACTGGAGGCCGGTAGAGGTGGGGGGAATCCCTCGAGGAGCAGTGAAATGCTTAGATACGTGGGAGAAGGCCGGAGGCGAAAGCTCCCCACTGGGCCGCGCCTGACACTGAGAGACGAAAGCTAGGGGAGCGAATGGGATTAGAGACCCCAGTAGTCCTAGCCGTAAACGATGGGCACTCGATGCTGCGCGTGGGACGCGCAGTATCCCAGCTAACGCGATAAGTGCCCCGCCTGAGGAGTACGCTTGCAAGGGTGAAACTCAAAGGAATTGACGGGGGCTCGCACAAGCGGTGGAGCATGTGGTTTAATTCGATGCAACGCGAAGAACCTTACCTGGGCTTGACATGGTGCCTGCGCGCTCCTAACGGGGTTCCGCACTACGGGCACACACAGGTGGTGCACGGCTGTCGTCAGCTCGTGTCGTGAGGTGTTGGGTTAAGTCCCGCAACGAGCGCAACCCCCATCTGGAGCCGCTAGGCTGCAGAGACTGCCAAATACCGAACTTCGGTTCGGAGCTGGAGGAAGGTGGGGATGACGTCAAGTCATCATGCCCCTTATGCCCTGGGCTACACACGTGCTACAATGGTCGGGTCAATGGTTGGCAGGAAACACGTCACCTGTGCCTTTCCGCGAGGGAAGGTTTCCCTAAACCCGGCCCCACTTCGGATCGTGGGCTGCAACTCGCCCACGTGAAGCCGGAATCGCTAGTAATCGCCGGTCAGCAATACGGCGGTGAATACGTTCCCGAGCCTTGTACACACCGCCCGTCACGCCACGGGAGTTGGCCTTTCCCGAAGCTTTCGTTGAGAAGGTGAAGGAAGGGCTGGTAACTGGGGTGAAGTCGTAACAAGGTAGCTGTACTGGAAGGTGCTGCTGGATCACATGTATCATTGGAAGGTAGTGGGGCAGGCGGAGCTTTACCCAGCTCCTGTATCTGTTTTGGACTGGCCTCAGGTGTCTGCCATTGCGTATGGTAGATTAGATTGAAAAAGAATATCTGTGGAAAATGGAAGAAATAAAGAAAATGAACCAGACAAGTCGCGGCGGCCTTTCGCCAAAGGAATACTTCAACATGCTGACAGAACGTCGTCTCGACTTCTTCACGGGAGTGCCTGATTCGCTACTGAAGGACTTCTGTGCACGATCACGCCGCTCCTGGCAACCATACGTTGGCGGCAAACGAAGGAGCTGCCATTGGTATCGCGGCCGGCTACTACTTGGGCACGCGCAAGATCCCAGTGGTTTACATGCAGAACTCTGGTTTTGGGAATGCCATCAATCCGCTGCTGTCCTTGTGTGACCCAGAAGTCTACGAGCTGCCCATGCTGTTGATGATTGGGTGGCGAGGAGAGCCGGGCAAGCAAGACGAACCGCAGCATCTTGTGCAAGGCAAGAAAATGACCAGTCTTCTCACCGAAGTTGGTGTCCCGTTTGAAGTCTTGCCAAACTCCATTGAAGGTGCTCGTCACGCTCTGGATGGCGCCTTGCGCTCGATGAAGGTCCGTCCGTCGCCCTACGCGTTCTTGATCAAAAGGCAGTGTTTCGAGCCATACCAGTCCCCCACCTTGAAATCGATCGTAGATGACAACCCGTTCGCGTACAACATGACACGCGAGAGTGCCTTGGATTTGATCGCTCGGCACACGGAGAAGCAGGATGCGGTTGTGTGTTCTACTGGTATGGCCTCTCGAGAACTGTTTGAACTTCGTGAAAGCCGTGGGCAGGACCACTCCAGCGACTTCCTCACGGTTGGGTCAATGGGACACGCCAGCGCAATCGCTCTTGGCATCGCTACTGGCCAGCCCAGCCGACAAGTGTTCTGCATCGATGGAGATGGTGCCATGCTGATGCATCTGGGCACAGTTGCAACCGTGGCTCGGGTCGCGATGCTTTTATGGACTTCCTGCAGGTATAGAATGCTATCCAGTGTCGTCCAAATTAACTTGTTGGATTGAATCACAGATGTACGGAAGACTTAGCCCGAACCTTTAGAGGTTGATCTTGATCCAAGGTCTTAGAGGCTCAGGGTGGAGGCCTGGGCGCCCACAGGCGAAGAAGGACGTGCCAGCCGACGAAACGCTCCGTAGAGCCGGTTAGAGGCAGTGAGACGGAGGTATCCGAATGGGGAAACCCTTTAACTACCCCCTGTAGAGGGGGCTAGAGCGAACCTGGGGAACTGAACCATCTTAGTACCCAGAGGAACAGAAAGTAACAACGATCCCCTGAGTAGTGGCGAGCGAAACGGTGGGACCAAGGCGACAAAGACAATGCGTTGCCTGCCAACAAACCTTCCATAGAAGCGGGGGTGATGAGAGTGGTCAGAGCTTGTGACTGCTCGAGTAGGATGGAGCATGGGAAAGCCCGTTTGAATCAGCGAGGACCACCTTGCCAGGCTAAATACTCGTGGGTGACCGATAGTGCACCAGTACCGTGAGGGAAAGGTGAAAAGAACCCCGAGAGGGGAGTGAAAAGAACATGAAACCCTGTGCCTACAGTGAGTAGAAGGGCCGTGATGTGTGGCCTGACTGCGTGCCTGTTGAAGAATGAGCCGGTGAGTCATGGTGCCTGGCTAAGGTTAAGGCATAAAAGTCGGAGCCGGAGTGTAAGCGAGCCTTGCTGGCGATTTGGTCAGCCACCATGAACCCGAACCCGGATGATCTAACCATGCCCAGGGTGAAGCTTAAGTAATATTAGGCGGAGGCCCGAACCGGTTGATGCGGCAAAATCATCGGACGAGGTGTGGTTAGGGGTGAAATGCCAAACGAATCCGGAGCTAGCTGGTTCTCCCCGAAATGTGTTGAGGCACAGCCACCCATGAAGAAGCTGGGGGTAAAGCACTGTTTCGGTGCGGGCCGGCCTAGCCGGTACCAAATCGAGGCAAACTCTGAATACCAGTCTTTTCAAGCATGGGATGAGTCAGGCGTTGGGGGATAAGCTCCAGTGCCGAGAGGGCAACAGCCCAGACCACCAGCTAAGGCCCCTAAATGATCGCTCAGTGTAAAAGGTGGTGGGGACGCAAGGACAGCCAGAAGGTTGGCTTAGAAGCAGCCATCCTTTAAAGAGTGCGTAATAGCTCACTGGTCGAGCATCCCTGTGCCGAAAATGTAGGGGACTCAAGCGGTCTGCCGAAGCTGTGGGGAAGTTGGGCACTGACACAACTACCGGTAGGGGAGCGTTCTGTGTTAGGTAGAAGCTGAGGCGAAAGCCTTACAGTGGACAAGGCAGAAGTGAGAATATCGGCTTGAGTAGCGAAAACGCTGGTGAGAATCCAGCGCCCCGTAAACCTAAGGTTTCCTACGCTACGGCTCATCCACGTAGGGTTAGTCGGGGCCTAAGACGAGACCAAGGGTGTAGTCGATGGGCAGAAAGTCAACATTCTTTCACCACCTTGCTGTGACCGCAGGTGACCGGAGCAACTAGGACAGCCAGTCTGTGGTGTAGCTGGTATGTTCGGTTGCTCCGCAAGAAAAGCCTGTGTGAGTCAAAACGTTTGGTGCCCGTACCGTAAACCGACACAGGTAGGTGGGTAGAGCATACTAAGGGGCTCGAGAGAACTCCCTCTAAGGAACTCGGCAAATTGGCCCCGTAACTTCGGGAGAAGGGGTGCCTAAAGGGTTGAAATAACCAGGCCCGAGCGACTGTTTACCAAAAACACAGGTCTCCGCTAAGTTGAAAGACGACGTATGGAGGCTGACGCCTGCCCAGTGCCGGAAGGTTAAGGAGGGGTGTGCGCCCTTGCGGGCACGGCTCTCTTCCGAAGCCCCGGTGAACGGCGGCCGTAACTATAACGGTCCTAAGGTAGCGAAATTCCTTGTCGGGTAAGTTCCGACCCGCACGAAAGGCGTAACGACTTGGGCGCTGTCTCGGAGGGAGACTCGGTGAAATAAAAGTGTCTGTGAAGATGCGGACAACCTGCACCTGGACAGAAAGACCCTATGAAGCTTGACTGCAGCTTGAGAGTGGGCGCTGGTTCCAGCTGCGCAGGATAGGTGGGAGATGTGGAAGCCCCTTTTGCGGAAGGGGGGGAGTCGACCTTGAGATACCACCCTTCTGGTATTGGCGCCCTCACGAAGACACTGTTAGCCAGTCCTCGTACCCTCTCAGGTGGGTAGTTTGACTGGGGCGGTCGCCTCCTAAAAGGTAACGGAGGCGCACAAAGGTCTCCTCAGGCCGGTCAGAAACCGGTTAGGGCGTGCAAAGGCACAAGGGGGCTTGACTGCAAGACTAACGAGTCGAGCAGGGACGAAAGTCGGTCTTAGTGATCCGACGGTACCGAGTGGTAGGGCCGTCGCTCAACGGATAAAAGTTACTCTAGGGATAACAGGCTGATCTCCCCCTAGAGTTCCTATCGACGGGGAGGTTTGGCACCTCGATGTCGGCTCGTCGCATCCTGGGGCGGTAGCACGTCCCAAGGGTTGGTCTGTTCGCCCATGAAAGCGGCACGTGAGCTGGGTTCAGAACGTCGCGAGACAGTTCGGTCCGTATCCGGTGTGGGCGTTAGAGCACTGAAGGGTCTCTTTCTAGTACGAGAGGATCGAAAGAGCCGCACCTCTGGTGTGCCAGTTATCCCGCCAGGGGTAGGCGCTGGGTAGCTATGTGCGGAGGAAATAACCGCTGAAAGCATCTAAGTGGGAAGTTCCCCCTAAGATGAGAGCTCTCACCGCATGCAAGCGGGTAAGGTCACAGGTAGACGACCTGATAGATGGTCCTGAGGTGTAAGCGCAGCAATGCGTTCAGCCGAAAGGAACTAACAGATCGAGGACTTGGATCGGGAATGTGATGGCAGGGTTAAGTAGGTTTAGTCAACTGGTTTTCACCGGCAGCCATTAGCCTGTTCGAAACACTCCGACTCCATTCCGACCTCGGCTGTGAAAGGACAGAGCGGCCAGGGTACTCCAAGCGCAGGCTGGGGGGAGATCAGCTGGGCGCCGGTCGGACTGTATTGCTACCATACGAATGTGGTCAAAAGTTAGCAGAATGGCTATTAATTCTAATTCTTTTGGTTTATCTAGATTGGGAGATAATGTGTTTACGGGCGCCTACGCTCAGTCATACCCCTATAGCTACAGCGCAGGCCTGTCCACTGAGCTAGGGGCTTTCGGGTTACTTGACGACTGGCTAAAACGTGACCGTTTTGTGTTTGTAGGGTGGTCTGGGCTACTGCTCTTCCCAACGGCCTATCTAGCCTTAGGTGGGTGGTTCACAGGTACCACGTTTGTTAGCTCTTGGTATAGCCACGGCCTGGCCAGCAGTTATCTAGAAGGATGTAACTTCCTGACTGCGGCAGTGTCGAGCCCAGCTAACAGCATGGGCCACTCGCTGTTGCTGTTGTGGGGACCAGAGGCTCAGGGTGATTTTGCGCGCTGGTGCCAGTTGGGTGGGCTTTGGACGTTCGTTGCTTTCCACGGATCTTTTGCATTGATTGGTTTCTGCTTACGACAGTTTGAAATCGCTAGGCTGGTGGGGATCCGACCATACAATGCTATTGCTTTCTCAGGCCCTATCTCTATCTTCGTGTCCGTCTTCTTAATTTATCCTTTGGGCCAAGCAAGTTGGTTTTTTGCTCCTAGTTTTGGCGTCGCAGCGATCTTCCGTTTTCTACTTTTCCTTCAAGGGTTCCACAACTGGACCCTTAATCCTTTCCATATGATGGGCGTGGCTGGGATTTTAGGCGGGGCCCTGCTGTGCGCTATCCATGGCGCTACCGTGGAGAACACCTTGTTCCAGGATGGTGATGCGGCAGATACTTTCCGCGCGTTCACACCAACTCAATCCGAGGAAACCTATTCGATGGTGACCGCAAACCGTTTTTGGTCGCAAATTTTCGGCGTAGCTTTTTCTAATAAGCGTTGGCTTCATTTCTTTATGCTGTTTGTTCCAGTAACGGGGCTGTGGACAAGTGCTTTCGGGATGGTCGGCCTAGCTCTCAACTTGCGTGCCTACGACTTTGTGTCTCAGGAGCTTCGTGCGGCCGAGGACCCAGAGTTTGAGACTTTCTACACGAAAAATATTCTGTTAAATGAAGGAATCCGTGCCTGGATGGCTGCACAAGACCAGCCGCACGAGAACTTCATCTTCCCAGAGGAGGTTTTACCACGTGGAAATGCACTTTAATGCTTCTTCAGGTCGAAAAAGAACTAGATAGAGGTGTGGCGCTAAGCGTATTGCTAAATATACGAACAGTCGCTATAGATACTTCAAAATGGAATCAAAGCCTCAGAAGTCTCAATTCACCGTCCTAAGAGAAACAAACCCTAGTAGTCTCGCCAAACCTACGGCACCCATGGGCCCTTACCAGTGGGTTAATTATCGCCTAGACCTCGATGCCATCGTGGACGACATTGCTGGAAAGTACGTGCCCCCTCACGTAAACATCTTTTACTGTTTCGGAGGCATCGTCCTGACCACGTTTTTGTTCCAAGTGGCCACAGGGTTTGCTATGACTTTCTACTACAGGCCTTCGGTGACCGAAGCGTTCAGCTCAGTAGAGTATATTATGAATGAGGCTAACTTTGGTTGGCTAATCCGATCTCTCCATCGCTGGTCTGGGAGTATGATGGTATTGATGGTAAATGTGCACGTGTACAGGGTGTACTTAACTGGAGGGTTTAAAAAGCCGCGGGAGTTGACTTGGGTCACCGGTGTGATCATGTCTGTGATTACGGTATCCTTTGGTGTAACCGGTTACTCGCTCCCTTGGGATCAAGTGGGGTATTGGGCCTGTAAAATTGTAACAGGGGTGCCGGAAGCGCTGCCTGTGGTCGGCGGTTTCATCGTACAGCTGCTAAGAGGGGGAGCCTCTGTTGGCCAAGGGACGCTCACTAGGTTCTACAGCCTGCACACTTTTGTGTTACCGTTGTTGGCCGCAGTGTTCATGCTAGCGCACTTCTTAATGATCCGTAAACAGGGTATCTCTGGGCCTTTATAGAGGCCGGTCTGAAAAATTCATCACGGACAAGGTTCATCCCCGTTGTTTGTGATTAAGCCCGGAGGGAGTCGAACCCCCGACCTTGTGGTCCGTAGCCACCTGCTCTAGTCCACTGAGCTACGGGCTCTTGTTTCTTGTTGGGCCGCCCTGGGTTTGAACCAGGGACCTTACCCTTATCAGGGGTGCGCTCTACCGCTGAGCTAGCGGCCCTTGAAGCAACCGAACGCTCCCCAGGCTGGATTTGAACCAACGACACCTCGGTTAACAGCCGAGTGCTCTAACCCCTGAGCTACTGAGGAAGACTTCTAGTCCAGACACAGCGACACGTCCTTAGAAAATACCAGAAGTAGGGTCAAGAGAATTAGAAGAGGCAAAAAAAATATTTCGACATTGAATTGATTGTTAGACCAGGACAAGTTCCCCTCAGATAGAACTTCAGCCATGACTCTGCCTTTAGCGTCTAGAAGCTCGGACATATCCTGCTGTTCCCAACCAACCAAAGGCGGCTGACCCCACAGACGCAGGACTCCCCCGTCACGCCCTACCAACACCTCGTCTTCGTTATTCGGAGCAAGCCAGCTGGTTTGATTGTCCTGGCCTAGTGTCAGTGCAGGAATTTCACGATAAGTAGAGTTCTCCACCATTCGAACCCGTTGGGGCAGTGAGCCCAATAAAGAAAGGCTGCCGTCTAGACTTATGCCTTGACTTGGAAAACTAGCTTCTTTACTGGAAGTAGTGATTGTGAATCGACCGTACTCCTCTCCGTCCATGCTGAGAAAAGAGAGGTCCATGAAAGGCTGGTAAGGATCATTCAGTACCCAAGAGTCGTTTACCCTGGCATAAGCCAGTGGGCGTGCATGAATTGAAGAGCTTCTCGGCCCTTTCAACTCGGATAGAAAAAGACCCTCGCCGAGACTCAACCCTGCAGATCCTTCAAAGCAGTATAAAGCGCCTAGTGTGCTGTAAGTGACAATAGAAGTTATTAGCGCATGAGTTCCCACAGGAGCCAACTCCCTCAACGTTCCCTTTTGCATAATATGGGAGCGGGAGTCGGTGATTCTGGTTATTGCTTTTTTAGTTCTAGAGGCTCGGGCTAAAAAAGCACTCTCTTGACTAGAATCACTTTGTGCATTTATATTAATTCTAGACGGGTTTCTTGTGAGATTACTCTGGCACTTCAGTACAAAAAATTGGTCTAGTATACTACAGGCCACTAAACTAGCCGTAAGTAAGATCTCTAAACCTAAATACCACCAACTTGAGAAGATGTAGCCAAGAGAAAATTCAAATTCAAGCACCTTGATAGGATTACTTTGAGGCGATCCCAGCCCTAAAGTAGTTGCGGCTAATACAACAGCTCCTAGTGTCAATGAGCTTTGTAACTTAACTAATTTCCTAAATGGTGAGAAAAACAGCATTTATGCTACTAACGATTGGAATCCGTTACAGACAATGTCTCATTTCCTTTGCGCGGGACAAGTCTAACAATGCTGCTAGTGCTGTTTCCGATGTATGACCAAGTTCCTAGAGGCAGTCCATCTTGGCAACCGCCTGTTGAAAAATAAAAATCAAGTTGAAGTCGTGAGTCGCTTGAACAACTTGAGCAAACGTCTTCGTAATGACCGGAAAACCACCTCAGAAAAAGAGATACCTCTCATTTTTGCCTGTCTGCAGTCCATAATTACCAATACTTTAGGCTACAAAGCTTACGATACTCAGCTTTTGGCCGGCTATTATTTACAAAAGTCCAAAGTGGTAGAACTTAAAACCGGCGAAGGAAAAACTTTAGCTTCCATTTTCCCTGTATTGGTAAATGTTTTAATGGGGAGAGTTTGCCATATCGTGACAGTTAACGACTACCTTGCACAGAGAGATCAGGAGTGGGCTCGACCCGTTGGGAGCCTTCTGCAGATCTCCACTGGATTAATACAGAGCGGCTCGTCTCTATCACATCGGGCTAAAGCGTACGCTAAAGACATAACCTATATGAACACATCGGAAGTGGGGTTTGACCAAATGCGAGACACGTTGTGTCTTAGCAGTTTGGATCAAGTCCAGTCAAGTCTGGATTATGTGTTAATTGACGAAATCGATTCGGTATTGATCGACAGTGCCAGAACACCCTTACTCCTGTCGGGACAAAGCCGCACGGAAACTCAACTAGCCTTCGTAGCAGACGAGCTCTCTCGGTGTCTTAAACTAGGCGAAGATTTCGAGGTGAACAGTAAGCAAAAGGATGTGTTTCTGACTCCCTCTGGATTGTCTGTTCTAGAACACTTGCTGGGAATACGAGATCTTTACGAAGCTGGGAACAATCCCTGGATAAGTAGAATTTTAAACAGCCTCAGAGCCCGCCTGTTTTTTAACCAGAACATAGACTACATGATTAGAAACAAAGAAATTATTCTGCTTGATCAAATAAGTGGACGGGCCCTTCCCGGAAGACGTTGGAGTGAGGGACTCCATCAAGCCGTAGAGGCGAAGGAAGGTTTGCCAGTCAGAGATGAACCTGAAGTAATTGCTTCTACTACATATCAAAATGTTTTTTCGTCGTACAGGAATGTGTGCGGCATGAGCGGTACGGTCAGTCAAGCCGCAGATGAGTTCGATCGACTCTATGGCTTAAGTGTTGTACTGTTACCTACCAACAGACCTTCAATGACTTCTGAGACACCGGCACTTGTCTATCAAAGTGAATTGAACAAGTGCAGAGGTATAGTTGCCGAATGCCGCTTGACGCAGCTTCAAGACCAAAGCCCTATTTTAATAGCCACTCTAGATATTGAGAGATCTGAGCTAATAAGCGAGCTCTTTGCGTATAACGATATTTCTCACCAGCTTCTGAATGCTAGGCCCGAAAGAGCCTTTCTAGAAGCAGAGGTAGTCTCGCAAGCAGGTAGAAAAAATATAGTGACTGTCAGTACTAATATGGCTGGAAGAGGCACAGACATTCTTCTAGGAGGAAATTCCCAAGCGTGTTTAAAAACATTACAACGCTCAACGTTCCTCAACGCACCTTCCTTTGAGTTGGCCCGGGTGGAAATTTACCCATACAGTCGTGTTCGACATTTGGCACCCACGACTAATAACAAAGATATGTCGATCAGCAACGGATTCCTGCGTAAAGTTTGGCGGTTGTCTAAACAGCCGTTCCTTACTTGTTCTTGTCAGCTTTCCTTAAGCATCCCTCTACTTTCGCTTAGTTGTGCCGAAAGGGAGTTTGTTCGCAAGGCAGGAGGGCTGTACGTTTTATCTAGCGAAAAATCAGACTCTGCACGTGTGGATCAGCAACTGGTAGGCCGTACAGGTCGCCAAGGGGATCCAGGGAAATTCAGGTTCGTCCTTAGCTTAGAAGATAAAATTCTTAAACAAGCGGGTCTATACGGACTACCTATACTCTCTTCTCCATCTGAATCGAGCAACAGCAGAGTGCTCGCTAATTTGTTTTCGCAAGCTCAAGATAGAGTAGAATCTTTATTCTCCAGCGTGAGACAGCAAACCTTCAAAGACCAGACCATTCTCAATTATTATAAATCTCAAATGCTGTCCGATCGACAGTCTGTAGTCTGGCATAGGTTGGCAGCTAAATGGACGCTTTTGGTTTACGCCGAAAATAAGGCTGACATAATACCAGAGCGTACCTGGCTTTTACACGACTCTAGACGAACCATTACTTATCAATGGTACAGTCAAGACATGTGTGATTACCTAGAGAAGACATTGCTTTTGAACCTGCTGGATGCTTCTTGGCGTAGTTTCCAAGAAATCTTCTTATCACTCAAGAAAGGACTGGTGTGGAAGACTTGGGGTAGAAAAGACTTACTGACGAGCTACATCGAAGCTTCTCAGCAATATTTGTCTTACCAAGCTAATCAGTACAAGAAGGACGTGTCGCTGTGTCTGGACTAGAAGTCTTCCTCAGTAGCTCAGGGGTTAGAGCACTCGGCTGTTAACCGAGGTGTCGTTGGTTCAAATCCAGCCTGGGGAGCGTTCGGTTGCTTCAAGGGCCGCTAGCTCAGCGGTAGAGCGCACCCCTGATAAGGGTAAGGTCCCTGGTTCAAACCCAGGGCGGCCCAACAAGAAACAAGAGCCCGTAGCTCAGTGGACTAGAGCAGGTGGCTACGGACCACAAGGTCGGGGGTTCGACTCCCTCCGGGCTTAATCACAAACAACGGGGATGAACCTTGTCCGTGATGAATTTTTCAGACCGGCCTCTATAAAGGCCCAGAGATACCCTGTTTACGGATCATTAAGAAGTGCGCTAGCATGAACACTGCGGCCAACAACGGTAACACAAAAGTGTGCAGGCTGTAGAACCTAGTGAGCGTCCCTTGGCCAACAGAGGCTCCCCCTCTTAGCAGCTGTACGATGAAACCGCCGACCACAGGCAGCGCTTCCGGCACCCCTGTTACAATTTTACAGGCCCAATACCCCACTTGATCCCAAGGGAGCGAGTAACCGGTTACACCAAAGGATACCGTAATCACAGACATGATCACACCGGTGACCCAAGTCAACTCCCGCGGCTTTTTAAACCCTCCAGTTAAGTACACCCTGTACACGTGCACATTTACCATCAATACCATCATACTCCCAGACCAGCGATGGAGAGATCGGATTAGCCAACCAAAGTTAGCCTCATTCATAATATACTCTACTGAGCTGAACGCTTCGGTCACCGAAGGCCTGTAGTAGAAAGTCATAGCAAACCCTGTGGCCACTTGGAACAAAAACGTGGTCAGGACGATGCCTCCGAAACAGTAAAAGATGTTTACGTGAGGGGGCACGTACTTTCCAGCAATGTCGTCCACGATGGCATCGAGGTCTAGGCGATAATTAACCCACTGGTAAGGGCCCATGGGTGCCGTAGGTTTGGCGAGACTACTAGGGTTTGTTTCTCTTAGGACGGTGAATTGAGACTTCTGAGGCTTTGATTCCATTTTGAAGTATCTATAGCGACTGTTCGTATATTTAGCAATACGCTTAGCGCCACACCTCTATCTAGTTCTTTTTCGACCTGAAGAAGCATTAAAGTGCATTTCCACGTGGTAAAACCTCCTCTGGGAAGATGAAGTTCTCGTGCGGCTGGTCTTGTGCAGCCATCCAGGCACGGATTCCTTCATTTAACAGAATATTTTTCGTGTAGAAAGTCTCAAACTCTGGGTCCTCGGCCGCACGAAGCTCCTGAGACACAAAGTCGTAGGCACGCAAGTTGAGAGCTAGGCCGACCATCCCGAAAGCACTTGTCCACAGCCCCGTTACTGGAACAAACAGCATAAAGAAATGAAGCCAACGCTTATTAGAAAAAGCTACGCCGAAAATTTGCGACCAAAAACGGTTTGCGGTCACCATCGAATAGGTTTCCTCGGATTGAGTTGGTGTGAACGCGCGGAAAGTATCTGCCGCATCACCATCCTGGAACAAGGTGTTCTCCACGGTAGCGCCATGGATAGCGCACAGCAGGGCCCCGCCTAAAATCCCAGCCACGCCCATCATATGGAAAGGATTAAGGGTCCAGTTGTGGAACCCTTGAAGGAAAAGTAGAAAACGGAAGATCGCTGCGACGCCAAAACTAGGAGCAAAAAACCAACTTGCTTGGCCCAAAGGATAAATTAAGAAGACGGACACGAAGATAGAGATAGGGCCTGAGAAAGCAATAGCATTGTATGGTCGGATCCCCACCAGCCTAGCGATTTCAAACTGTCGTAAGCAGAAACCAATCAATGCAAAAGATCCGTGGAAAGCAACGAACGTCCAAAGCCCACCCAACTGGCACCAGCGCGCAAAATCACCCTGAGCCTCTGGTCCCCACAACAGCAACAGCGAGTGGCCCATGCTGTTAGCTGGGCTCGACACTGCCGCAGTCAGGAAGTTACATCCTTCTAGATAACTGCTGGCCAGGCCGTGGCTATACCAAGAGCTAACAAACGTGGTACCTGTGAACCACCCACCTAAGGCTAGATAGGCCGTTGGGAAGAGCAGTAGCCCAGACCACCCTACAAACACAAAACGGTCACGTTTTAGCCAGTCGTCAAGTAACCCGAAAGCCCCTAGCTCAGTGGACAGGCCTGCGCTGTAGCTATAGGGGTATGACTGAGCGTAGGCGCCCGTAAACACATTATCTCCCAATCTAGATAAACCAAAAGAATTAGAATTAATAGCCATTCTGCTAACTTTTGACCACATTCGTATGGTAGCAATACAGTCCGACCGGCGCCCAGCTGATCTCCCCCCAGCCTGCGCTTGGAGTACCCTGGCCGCTCTGTCCTTTCACAGCCGAGGTCGGAATGGAGTCGGAGTGTTTCGAACAGGCTAATGGCTGCCGGTGAAAACCAGTTGACTAAACCTACTTAACCCTGCCATCACATTCCCGATCCAAGTCCTCGATCTGTTAGTTCCTTTCGGCTGAACGCATTGCTGCGCTTACACCTCAGGACCATCTATCAGGTCGTCTACCTGTGACCTTACCCGCTTGCATGCGGTGAGAGCTCTCATCTTAGGGGGAACTTCCCACTTAGATGCTTTCAGCGGTTATTTCCTCCGCACATAGCTACCCAGCGCCTACCCCTGGCGGGATAACTGGCACACCAGAGGTGCGGCTCTTTCGATCCTCTCGTACTAGAAAGAGACCCTTCAGTGCTCTAACGCCCACACCGGATACGGACCGAACTGTCTCGCGACGTTCTGAACCCAGCTCACGTGCCGCTTTCATGGGCGAACAGACCAACCCTTGGGACGTGCTACCGCCCCAGGATGCGACGAGCCGACATCGAGGTGCCAAACCTCCCCGTCGATAGGAACTCTAGGGGGAGATCAGCCTGTTATCCCTAGAGTAACTTTTATCCGTTGAGCGACGGCCCTACCACTCGGTACCGTCGGATCACTAAGACCGACTTTCGTCCCTGCTCGACTCGTTAGTCTTGCAGTCAAGCCCCCTTGTGCCTTTGCACGCCCTAACCGGTTTCTGACCGGCCTGAGGAGACCTTTGTGCGCCTCCGTTACCTTTTAGGAGGCGACCGCCCCAGTCAAACTACCCACCTGAGAGGGTACGAGGACTGGCTAACAGTGTCTTCGTGAGGGCGCCAATACCAGAAGGGTGGTATCTCAAGGTCGACTCCCCCCCTTCCGCAAAAGGGGCTTCCACATCTCCCACCTATCCTGCGCAGCTGGAACCAGCGCCCACTCTCAAGCTGCAGTCAAGCTTCATAGGGTCTTTCTGTCCAGGTGCAGGTTGTCCGCATCTTCACAGACACTTTTATTTCACCGAGTCTCCCTCCGAGACAGCGCCCAAGTCGTTACGCCTTTCGTGCGGGTCGGAACTTACCCGACAAGGAATTTCGCTACCTTAGGACCGTTATAGTTACGGCCGCCGTTCACCGGGGCTTCGGAAGAGAGCCGTGCCCGCAAGGGCGCACACCCCTCCTTAACCTTCCGGCACTGGGCAGGCGTCAGCCTCCATACGTCGTCTTTCAACTTAGCGGAGACCTGTGTTTTTGGTAAACAGTCGCTCGGGCCTGGTTATTTCAACCCTTTAGGCACCCCTTCTCCCGAAGTTACGGGGCCAATTTGCCGAGTTCCTTAGAGGGAGTTCTCTCGAGCCCCTTAGTATGCTCTACCCACCTACCTGTGTCGGTTTACGGTACGGGCACCAAACGTTTTGACTCACACAGGCTTTTCTTGCGGAGCAACCGAACATACCAGCTACACCACAGACTGGCTGTCCTAGTTGCTCCGGTCACCTGCGGTCACAGCAAGGTGGTGAAAGAATGTTGACTTTCTGCCCATCGACTACACCCTTGGTCTCGTCTTAGGCCCCGACTAACCCTACGTGGATGAGCCGTAGCGTAGGAAACCTTAGGTTTACGGGGCGCTGGATTCTCACCAGCGTTTTCGCTACTCAAGCCGATATTCTCACTTCTGCCTTGTCCACTGTAAGGCTTTCGCCTCAGCTTCTACCTAACACAGAACGCTCCCCTACCGGTAGTTGTGTCAGTGCCCAACTTCCCCACAGCTTCGGCAGACCGCTTGAGTCCCCTACATTTTCGGCACAGGGATGCTCGACCAGTGAGCTATTACGCACTCTTTAAAGGATGGCTGCTTCTAAGCCAACCTTCTGGCTGTCCTTGCGTCCCCACCACCTTTTACACTGAGCGATCATTTAGGGGCCTTAGCTGGTGGTCTGGGCTGTTGCCCTCTCGGCACTGGAGCTTATCCCCCAACGCCTGACTCATCCCATGCTTGAAAAGACTGGTATTCAGAGTTTGCCTCGATTTGGTACCGGCTAGGCCGGCCCGCACCGAAACAGTGCTTTACCCCCAGCTTCTTCATGGGTGGCTGTGCCTCAACACATTTCGGGGAGAACCAGCTAGCTCCGGATTCGTTTGGCATTTCACCCCTAACCACACCTCGTCCGATGATTTTGCCGCATCAACCGGTTCGGGCCTCCGCCTAATATTACTTAAGCTTCACCCTGGGCATGGTTAGATCATCCGGGTTCGGGTTCATGGTGGCTGACCAAATCGCCAGCAAGGCTCGCTTACACTCCGGCTCCGACTTTTATGCCTTAACCTTAGCCAGGCACCATGACTCACCGGCTCATTCTTCAACAGGCACGCAGTCAGGCCACACATCACGGCCCTTCTACTCACTGTAGGCACAGGGTTTCATGTTCTTTTCACTCCCCTCTCGGGGTTCTTTTCACCTTTCCCTCACGGTACTGGTGCACTATCGGTCACCCACGAGTATTTAGCCTGGCAAGGTGGTCCTCGCTGATTCAAACGGGCTTTCCCATGCTCCATCCTACTCGAGCAGTCACAAGCTCTGACCACTCTCATCACCCCCGCTTCTATGGAAGGTTTGTTGGCAGGCAACGCATTGTCTTTGTCGCCTTGGTCCCACCGTTTCGCTCGCCACTACTCAGGGGATCGTTGTTACTTTCTGTTCCTCTGGGTACTAAGATGGTTCAGTTCCCCAGGTTCGCTCTAGCCCCCTCTACAGGGGGTAGTTAAAGGGTTTCCCCATTCGGATACCTCCGTCTCACTGCCTCTAACCGGCTCTACGGAGCGTTTCGTCGGCTGGCACGTCCTTCTTCGCCTGTGGGCGCCCAGGCCTCCACCCTGAGCCTCTAAGACCTTGGATCAAGATCAACCTCTAAAGGTTCGGGCTAAGTCTTCCGTACATCTGTGATTCAATCCAACAAGTTAATTTGGACGACACTGGATAGCATTCTATACCTGCAGGAAGTCCATAAAAGCATCGCGACCCGAGCCACGGTTGCAACTGTGCCCAGATGCATCAGCATGGCACCATCTCCATCGATGCAGAACACTTGTCGGCTGGGCTGGCCAGTAGCGATGCCAAGAGCGATTGCGCTGGCGTGTCCCATTGACCCAACCGTGAGGAAGTCGCTGGAGTGGTCCTGCCCACGGCTTTCACGAAGTTCAAACAGTTCTCGAGAGGCCATACCAGTAGAACACACAACCGCATCCTGCTTCTCCGTGTGCCGAGCGATCAAATCCAAGGCACTCTCGCGTGTCATGTTGTACGCGAACGGGTTGTCATCTACGATCGATTTCAAGGTGGGGGACTGGTATGGCTCGAAACACTGCCTTTTGATCAAGAACGCGTAGGGCGACGGACGGACCTTCATCGAGCGCAAGGCGCCATCCAGAGCGTGACGAGCACCTTCAATGGAGTTTGGCAAGACTTCAAACGGGACACCAACTTCGGTGAGAAGACTGGTCATTTTCTTGCCTTGCACAAGATGCTGCGGTTCGTCTTGCTTGCCCGGCTCTCCTCGCCACCCAATCATCAACAGCATGGGCAGCTCGTAGACTTCTGGGTCACACAAGGACAGCAGCGGATTGATGGCATTCCCAAAACCAGAGTTCTGCATGTAAACCACTGGGATCTTGCGCGTGCCCAAGTAGTAGCCGGCCGCGATACCAATGGCAGCTCCTTCGTTTGCCGCCAACGTATGGTTGCCAGGAGCGGCGTGATCGTGCACAGAAGTCCTTCAGTAGCGAATCAGGCACTCCCGTGAAGAAGTCGAGACGACGTTCTGTCAGCATGTTGAAGTATTCCTTTGGCGAAAGGCCGCCGCGACTTGTCTGGTTCATTTTCTTTATTTCTTCCATTTTCCACAGATATTCTTTTTCAATCTAATCTACCATACGCAATGGCAGACACCTGAGGCCAGTCCAAAACAGATACAGGAGCTGGGTAAAGCTCCGCCTGCCCCACTACCTTCCAATGATACATGTGATCCAGCAGCACCTTCCAGTACAGCTACCTTGTTACGACTTCACCCCAGTTACCAGCCCTTCCTTCACCTTCTCAACGAAAGCTTCGGGAAAGGCCAACTCCCGTGGCGTGACGGGCGGTGTGTACAAGGCTCGGGAACGTATTCACCGCCGTATTGCTGACCGGCGATTACTAGCGATTCCGGCTTCACGTGGGCGAGTTGCAGCCCACGATCCGAAGTGGGGCCGGGTTTAGGGAAACCTTCCCTCGCGGAAAGGCACAGGTGACGTGTTTCCTGCCAACCATTGACCCGACCATTGTAGCACGTGTGTAGCCCAGGGCATAAGGGGCATGATGACTTGACGTCATCCCCACCTTCCTCCAGCTCCGAACCGAAGTTCGGTATTTGGCAGTCTCTGCAGCCTAGCGGCTCCAGATGGGGGTTGCGCTCGTTGCGGGACTTAACCCAACACCTCACGACACGAGCTGACGACAGCCGTGCACCACCTGTGTGTGCCCGTAGTGCGGAACCCCGTTAGGAGCGCGCAGGCACCATGTCAAGCCCAGGTAAGGTTCTTCGCGTTGCATCGAATTAAACCACATGCTCCACCGCTTGTGCGAGCCCCCGTCAATTCCTTTGAGTTTCACCCTTGCAAGCGTACTCCTCAGGCGGGGCACTTATCGCGTTAGCTGGGATACTGCGCGTCCCACGCGCAGCATCGAGTGCCCATCGTTTACGGCTAGGACTACTGGGGTCTCTAATCCCATTCGCTCCCCTAGCTTTCGTCTCTCAGTGTCAGGCGCGGCCCAGTGGGGAGCTTTCGCCTCCGGCCTTCTCCCACGTATCTAAGCATTTCACTGCTCCTCGAGGGATTCCCCCCACCTCTACCGGCCTCCAGTCTGATAGTCTCCACATGCCCCACAGAGTTAAGCCCTGCGTTTGGACAGCAGACACACCAAACCACCTACAGACGCTTTACGCCCAATAAATCCGGATAACGCTTGCATCCCCCGTCTTACCGCGGCTGCTGGCACGGAGTTAGCCGATACTTGCTTCCCGGGCGGTCAGTCTTCCTGTGCCCGTGCAAAGAAGTTTACGACCGAAAGTGGCCTTCTTCCTTCACGCGGCGTCGCACTGTCAGGCTTGCGCCCATTGCAGAAGATTCCCCACTGCTGCCTCCCGTAGGAGTCTGGGCCGTGTCTCAGTCCCAATGTGGCCGGCCGCCCTCTCAGGCCAGCTACTGATCCTCGCCTTGGTAGGCCATTACCCGCACCAACTAGCTAATCAGCCGCAGGCCCATCCCCAGACACTCTAGCTAGCAGCTAGAACTTTCCAAAGCACTTCCTGCGCCTATAGGGGATTACCGAAGGTTTCCCTCCATTATACCCGTATCTGGGGGCAGGTGCCCACGTGTTACTCACCCGTACGCCATGGGGCCGAAGCCCCATACGACTTGCATGTGTTAGGCACGCCGACTCGCGTTCATCCTGAGCCAGGATCAAACTCGCACTAAAACTTTCCCGAAACAGGCTAGAACCGTCTGAAGCCGGAACTTCTCTTTTCATCTCTACCATCTATACGCTGTAGCAATACGTCGTCGTGTTGTTTTTGAGCGGGGAGTGGGGTCGAACCACTGACCTCCGGGTCATGAGCCCGATGAGCTGTACCGCGCTGCTCTACCCCGCCGGAAAGCCGCGAGGGGGCACTACTAACCTGCGTTAGTTTGTCCCTTTACCCTAATCTGGGACAGGTAGGGCGAGAGGGAGGGTTGGGCCCCAGGTGGGATTTCAACCCCAACTGCAACTATAGAAACCATGGGCTCTAACCTCATGGCTGTTCTTCTTACACCCTCCTTCACCATGCAGAACTTTTTCCATCGTTTGGCTAGCAAGCTAACGGCCTTTGAGGCAACTAGACCCGAAGGGGGCATAGCTCAGTTGGTAGAGCGCGGCCTTTGCAAGGCTGAGGTCAGGGGTTCGAATCCCCTTGCCTCCACACTTACAGGGGTTGGTAACTCAACGGCAGAGTACTCGGCTTTTAACCGAACGGTTCTGGGTTCGAATCCCAGCCAACTCAAACCCAACACTTAAACACTTAGGGGCACCGAAGACAAAACGGAGGGCAAGGGGGTTTGGTTTAGCAAGGTTCTATTCTAGCCTCTAGCCAATGGCGCATAAAAAAGGTGCAGGAAGCACTAAGAACGGCCGCGACTCCAACCCCAAGAGACTGGGAGTGAAGCGCTTCGCTGGGCAGTGGGTTTTTCCAGGCCAAGTTTTGGTTCGACAGCGAGGCGCCGTGTTTAAGCCTAGCCTGCCGCAAACCCAGCGGGGGCGCGACTTTACTATTTACTCTAACAGGCCCGGCTTTCTTTCCTTTAAGGGCCGAAGACTGGAGGTGAGTTGTGCCCCAAGACCGTCTCTCTTGGTGTGTAAGTTCGCCCATCTGTGGGCTATGGAGTAAACTAACTAGCTAGGCTACATTACTGATCAGAAGCCACACAAGCACATGAAACTAGCTGTCTACGGGAAAGGGGGCATTGGGAAGTCTACGACCAGCTGCAATATCTCAGTAGCTCTGGCCCGACGAGGCAAGCGAGTGCTTCAGATTGGGTGTGACCCAAAACACGACAGCACCTTTACCCTCACTGGATTCCTAATCCCCACTATTATAGACACACTGCAGGCCAAAGACTACCATTATGAGGATGTATGGCCAGAGGATGTCATACACCGCGGATACGGCGGGGTAGACTGCGTGGAGGCGGGAGGACCCCCAGCGGGAGCCGGTTGCGGAGGCTATGTGGTGGGAGAAACGGTTAAACTCCTGAAGGAGCTCAATGCTTTTGACGAGTACGACGTTATTCTGTTCGATGTGTTGGGTGATGTGGTCTGCGGGGGATTCGCTGCTCCCCTTAACTACGCAGACTATTGCCTCATTGTCACGGACAACGGGTTTGATGCTCTATTTGCGGCCAATCGTATTGTGGCCTCTGTCCGGGAAAAAGCACGTACCCACGCTCTGCGCCTGGCCGGGCTTATAGGAAACCGGACTGCTAAACGGGACTTGATTGACAAGTACCTTGAGACTGTTCCGGTGCCCGTTTTAGAAGTCCTACCTCTCATAGAAGATATCAGAATCTCTAGGGTCAAAGGAAAAACCATCTTCGAGATCTGCGAGCAAGAGCCAGCCCTGGTTTCGGTCTGCGGCTACTACCTTAATATAGCCGACCAGCTTCTAGCCCAGCCTGAGGGGGTAGTGCCGCGCGAAGCGGCAGACCGCGACCTTTTCAGTTTACTGTCCGATTTTTACCTAGCCCCTTCCTCTGTTTCTCGTCCATAGCCTGGGGCAGAGGGTGTCGATGAGCGAGCATTTCCTGCCCAAGTTTTCGTTTTTGGTCCACCTTTCTTGACATGTTGGGCATTGCCACCACAGAAAGCCCAAGGCTGAATTTTGAATGTGAGACAGGCAATTACCATACGTTTTGTCCCATAAGCTGCGTGGCCTGGCTGTACCAGAAAATTGAGGACAGCTTCTTTTTGGTGATTGGGACCAAGACCTGTGGCTACTTCTTACAAAATGCCTTAGGGGTGATGGTTTTTGCAGAGCCTCGGTATGCGATGGCCGAGCTCGAAGAGGGCGATATATCCGCCCAGCTCAACGATTTCGAGGAGCTTCTTCGGCTTTGCACACAGATAAAGCATGACCGCTCTCCGGGCGTGGTGTTTTGGATTGGAACTTGTACAACGGAGATCATCAAGATGGATCTGGAGGGCCTAGCCCCGCGGGTCGAGGCCGCCATCGGTGTCCCTATAGTAGTGGCCCGTGCTAATGGATTAGATTATGCGTTCACCCAAGGAGAAGATACGGTGCTCGCTGCTCTAGCGCAAAGAGCTCCGCGCAGCGAAGGCAGCACGGCCTCTCCTTCCCTGGTTCTGTTCGGTTCCGTAGCCGAAACCACCGCTCAGCAGCTTCAGTCAGAGTTAGCCGCATTAGGCATCCAGCCCGCCTGGCTGCCCACTCCGCGCTTTGCGGAGTTACCTGCCCTTAAAGAAGGCGACTACGTGTGTGGGGTGAGCCCCTACCTGAGCCGGACCGCCACCACTCTTATGCGCCGACGGAAGTGCCGGTTAATAGTGGCCCCGTTCCCCATAGGACCTGATGGAACTAGAGCCTGGCTGGAACGAATTTGCGAGGTCTTTGGGGCCCCTGCACACGGGCTTGTTCAGAGGGAACAACAGGTTTGGTCAGTGTGCCGCCCTTATCTTGATTGGACGCAGGGGCGAAGCGTTCTGTTCACGGGGGACAATATGTTAGAAATCGCTCTGGGCCGGTTTTTGACCAGGTGCGGCATGAGGGTATGCGAAATAGGGATCCCCTATATGGACCAACGCTATCAGGCCGGCGAGCTGGCGCTTCTAGAGCACACTTGCCGGACGATGGGGGTCCGTCTCCCGAAGATTGTTGAAAAACCCGACAACTCGAACCAGCTCGATCGGATTCGCGACCTTCAGCCCGATTTGGTTATCACAGGAATGGCCTTGGCCAACCCACTGGAGGCGCGAGCTATTAAGACCAAATGGAGCGTGGAATTCACCTTTGCCCAAATTCACGGGTTCCCTCACGCAGGAGATTTGCTATGGTTGGTTGTCCGACCGCTTTTACACGTGGCGCCCAAGCGACACTCAAAAGTCTAGATAATTAAAAAGGGATGGGCAGTTAGCTCAGGTGGTAGAGCACCTGCCTTACAAGCAGGGGGCCACTGGTTCGAATCCGGTACTGCCCACCTCGGGCCCATCGTCTAAGGGAAGAAGACAGAAACCTTCTAAGTTTCCAATGTAGGTTCGAGTCCTACTGGGCCCAAGACGGACGTGGCGGAATTGGTAGACGCGCCAGATTTAGGTCCTGGTAGGGATCCCTGTGAGAGTTCGAGTCTCTCCGTCCGTATGCCCTCCCGCCATCGTGCAGGGGTTGAGGTCAAAGAGGGGGGCCTTGGCTGGTGTAGCTCAACCGGTAGAGCGACTGATTTGTAATCAGTCGGTTGGGGGTTCAAGTCCCTTCACCAGCTCGGCTTCCACATGGAAAGCTGCCTGTACTTTCTCCGCGCTGCTCTGGTTGTTAGTGCATACGGTAGCGGGGAATCAAAGAAGTGTTTGCTAGCTCAGATGGTAGAAGGAGGTCGCGTGCCTTTATGGTTAATTGCTTGTATAGGGGGTATGGCCGTTTTAACGCTTTTGGGCTTGTTTATCTATGGTTCTTACTCGGGGCTAGGGTCATCGATCTAACCTGGAGAACCACAGCGGGTCCAAAAAAAGATTTTACCAAAAAATAGAAAAAGATAGACCGACATTAGGGGTCCGGTGAGAAGCCAAGCTCGATACACTTAGACAAATAAACACAGATGGAGGCTGCAGTCTATAGCTTGTTACTACTGAGCACCCTTCTGGTGCTTTTCTTAGCCGTGTTCTTCAGAGAGCCGCCACGCATCTTAGGTCAATAAAGTGAAGCACGGCAGTAAACATGA